TATTTGGCGAATTAATAAATATGGAGCAATGATCTTTTTAAGTATCTTAATTTTAATAGTGGCAATAGCCCTTCCTTCAATCAATCAAAATATAAGATCGATCTTATATGTAAGAATCTCTTCTATAATATTCATTTATGCCGGAGCATTAGCCTTAAATGCTTTCTATATTCAGTCAATTGGATCAGGTATAGGTATATATAGTGGATTATTCCAAGTAACAAGCATTTCTCAATTACTAGATTTCTTTAATATTGATTTATTATATTTTAATACAGATGATCTTTTCACTGTGGGTTATCAAGTAAATCTCTTTGCTATATTTAAAAATATTAATGTTAAAAAAAGATTTTTAAGTATAGCTAACTCTTTATCTAAAGTGTTAATAAGTTTTGGTAACTTAATAGGCCAGCTTATTTATAAATTATATAACTTAATTAGTATTAACTTTAATACTATAATTAATTACTTTGATTATTTTTTATTAACAATTGTTATTTACACATTGTTAGGGGATATTATTTATTTAGCTTCTTCTATAATTATAAATTTAACTGATTTTTTCAATATAAGTGGTTTAGATTTAATTCATAATATGGCCGATAATAGTAAAACTACTCCTAGTAATACTACTACTACTATTATTCATGATGATGGTAGTTGGGCTAATGGTATTAGAACTTTATTTATATATGGTGCTGGAGGTTTTCGTTTAAGCCTTCTTAAAGCCGGTGGTACGCCTGGTTCTAGAGCTTTTATTATCGGAAGTACAATAGTAGGTGATGCTGTAACAAAAGTATTAAATAATACTATAAATGATCCTAATTATGTCAAAAATCATTGTACAAGTTGGCGAAGTATATGGCAGAGCTTTGGTGAAGGTCAAGCCTCTGTAACCGTTGACGATTCTACAACCGAGAAATTAGTAAATGCTATGAATAATAATAAATTTATTAGTGGAGATAATAGCTTAGCTGATTTACCACAATTATTATTAAATGGTATTTTTGAGAGATTAAAATTTATATTAGAACCTGTACAGGTTAATTATTCTAATGAAATTTTAGCTAATCAAATTTACGATATAAGTATTTTATTATTTATTTTAAGTTTAATAATATTTGGTTTATTAGTAGTTTTATTATTAAACATAATATTATATATTAATATGGATAGAATTATTAAAATTTTTACCAATAAATTTATTTATTGGTATTTAGTTATGAATAAAAAATTTTTAAGTATTGAAATTTTTATCTTAGGTGGTACAATATTATATTTTATGCATAATTTAATAACAGGAATTCGGTTTATAGCTACACATCCTATATTAATAAATTAAAAATAAATAATTTCCCCTTATTTGGCCTTTGCCAGTCCTTATACTTTGATAGGTGGTATAAGAAATCTAATAACCTATTCTTTAATTATAAATTAAATAAAAAAAAAAAAAATGATTGAAAACAAATTTAAAAGTCTTACTTTAAATGAATTAAATTATTATAAAGAATTACTTATTTCATATACAAAAAATGATTCAATTAAAATTAAATTATTAAATACAAAAGATATAATACATAGAGAAGGACAAAGAAGTTTATTACTTATGATAGCTCCTGCTAATTATAATAAAAATGATAATACGATAGCAGAAAAAGTAGAGATAAGTGGTAAAAATCATAAAATTAATGATTATATAGGTAAAGGTGCATATATCTTAAATGATCTAAGTACTTACATCAATGAAGTAAATGCAGAAATATTATTTACTAATTATTTTACTAAAGATATTAATATTATTGTAAAATTTGTTTTTTATAATAAAGATATTTCAATTATTAACTTTAATGGAAAAATGTTTATAGAATTAGGTTATCCATACTTAGGTAAATTATTTTCAGATAAAAAACTAGGTATTTTAGAAAAAACTAGTAATACTTTATTCATTTTCGATGAAATGACTTGGGAGTGTTTACAAATCTTATTTAATCATATAAGTATTAGATTAAATGGAGGTAGTCATTCCAAAAGACATCTTATATCACCATTAGATCTTAGACTATTAGATTGTCTAGATTTATTAAGAAGATATACATTTGATCTAGTAAAAAATAAAAAAGAATTTGGTAATACTGATAAGGAAAAAAGTGATAATTATTATAGATCATTGTTAGAACACTTTATTACTTTTTCTTATCATCAAAATGATAGTTTAAAAAGTTTAGAATATATATCTAATTTAAATAGATTCAAAAATTTGTATAAATTATTATATGTTTCTAAACTTAATCGAAATGATTATATTGAAATTTTATATATGAATCAGCATGATATAATAGTAGAACATCCTTATCTTTATCTAACAAGAAAAGATGAATATAATTTATTATATATTGCAGCATTAAAAAAATTAAAAAAAAGAATAGATGAAATTAATAAAGGAAATAATAATTCTAATAAATAAAAATCTGATTATTTTTCAAAACTTACTGATTTAGTAAGTAATAAAAATGATATGTATGCACCACAATAACTTATATAAAATAGTTGGAGAGAATACCAAAATATTTTTAAAAGTGATAATAACATTGTTATAAAAAAATATATAGAGTTATTGTTTTATTAGGGTGGTGGGGTGTGTCCAGATATTTTGTATTACATTAATAGGAGTAATACTATATTTTTATAAATATAGGTGTTTTCTCTAATTAGGCCTCTACTAAAAATTTTTATTAAATTTGAGTTTTTTAGGGCGTAATTATCTATAAATATTGAAGGTGCATATTTGGTAAGTCTTAGGCTAATACTGCATTTTGTTTCCTTCTTTATCAATTATACTGATATTTGAGATATTATTCAGTAGATAAAATTTTTATATCTTCTATTCTTACGTTTATAATTTATAATATGCTTTTTTTTAATTTTTAATATTTAGATATTATATCTAAATATGTTTATTATTGTACTAATATTTCTATTTCTATTACTTATTTTATTTTTTTTTTATTAGCATAGCTACTATTGCGTTGGTTACAGTACACTATACATCTAAAAAAATAATAGGTAAATTGATTGAAGGAGCTGCTTTTGGTACAGGTGCATGGGCAATGGATACTGGTTTAAACGTAGTTAAGGATCATTTTTTTCCTGATACTAGTAAACAAGGTGGTGATCAAGGTCAACCAGCTCAACCAGAACAACCAGCTCAACCTCAAGGACAAGGTCAAGGTCAAGGTCAAGGTGGGGGGAAATAATCTTTAATAATATTCTATATTAGATATTATTTAACGTATTAAATTATTTATAATTTAATTATCCCCTTATTGTATTATTAAAATATAGTTTATTTTAATAAAATATTTTATTAAAATAAACTAAAAATGATTTATTAAGTAAGAGGGTAAATCATTTTTTTTAATCTCTTATCTTATTTTTAATTTCTTAAAAAATTCCTTATGCAAAATATTATTGATTTATTAAATTCTTTTGGTTTAAATATAAATATTACGGGAAATGTAAATCCCGTAGTTTATATAGCCGTAGCTTTTTTAATTTTTAACCTTATTGTTTTACTTAGCGTATTAAATATTTCTATATATTTAATATCACTATACATAATAAATACCAACAAGTATATAGATACAATAAGTAGTAAATATCCTTATATACTTAAAATAATTAAGTATTATAATAGTACTAGAGTAAGTTTTATATTTTTAGAACTTGTATTTTTATTTGGTAGTATCGGTTATATGATATATGGTAGTGTTAAATTATTAATTATTTTAAGTTAATTATTTATATACTAAATAAACTATTTACTTAGTATTTTTTCCTAGTGTATAAATGTAATTAATATACTAGTTTTTTTTTTTAATTCTAGTATCTTTATAATAGGTATTATGTTATATATTAGAATAAAAACCATAATTAATTTAAATTACTATGTGTTTTGAGGGGAAAAATATATAATTATACTACTTATTTCTTCATTTTATCAGACTCATGTCGGTATATTAATACCTTGCTTAGGTTATTATACCACAATTTTCTTAATTAATTAACTAATTATTTCCCCCTTAACTTAAATTAAAATATTACATATTAACCTGCGCTTAATTAAGAAAATAAAACAAATCCTGCTAAAATTTAATATTTTATAAGAAAATTTTTATTTTATTTTATATCTTAGTGAATATATGAATATTTAATTAAGAATAATAAAATATTGATTCTTTTGTAAAATAATGGATATTAACCACGGTGTTATATTTTAGATTTTTTCTAGATCAATAACTCAGAGAAGATTATTCCAACAATATTATTTAGTTATGAATAAAAAATTTTTAAGTATTGAAATTTTTATCTTAGGTGATACAATATTATATTTTATGCATAATTTAATAACAGGAATTTGATTTATAGCTACACATCCTATATTAATAAATTAAAATTAAATAAATAATTACTCCTTATTTGGCCTTTGCCGATCCGTATACTTTGATAGGAGGTATACTATTTTTCAAATCAAATCCTATTCTTTTTAAAACAAAAATAAAAATAAAATGAAACTTAATGATTTAAATAGTCTTACTTTAACTCAATTAAATTATGTTAAAGAATTACTTACAGAACTTCAAAATGAATCTTCATTTCAAATTAAATTAACAAATAGACCAGATAGAGTATCTGCCGGTAAATTAAATAGTTTAATTTTAGTATTAAGTCCGGCAAATGATATTAAAAACGGTAGTAAATATCCATTTTTAGAATTTATAGGTAAAGCTCTGTATGTCGAAAATACATTTACTGAATATATTAATACTATATTTGTAGAAAGTATTTTAAACTCATTCTTTACTAATGAAATTACTGTTATTGTAAAATGTAGTTTAAGTAATAGTGAAATGAAGGTTTTCACTCTTGATGGAAAAATGTTTATAGAATTAGGTTATCCATACTTAGGTAAATTATTTTCAGATGAAAAACTAGGTATTTTAGAAAAAACTAGTAATACTTTATTCATTTTCGATGAAATGACTTGGGAGTGTTTACAAATCTTATTTACTAGTCATGAAATGAAATTAAGTGGAGGTAGTCATTCCAAAAGACATCTTATATCACTATTAGATCTTAGACTATTAGATTGTCTAGATTTATTAAGAAGATATACCAAATCTTTAAGTGAAACGGGACGAGAATTTAAATTTTCCAATTTTGATGAATCATACGTTCATTATAGAGAAATATTCGAAAGATTAATTTCTATTTCTTATCATCAAAATGATAGTTTAAAAACTGTAGAATATAAAAAAATTTATCAAAACTACTTTAAACTATTTAATTTACTAACTAAAAATAAATACAATCGGAAAGATTATATTGAAATATTTTTTCTAAGACAATATAAAATTTGGGTACAACATCCTTATCTTTATCTAATAAGAAAAGATGAATATAAAGATCTGTTTTCATCTATATATGCTAAAGTAGAAAAAAGAATAGATTTTATAAATAAGAGAGCTCTCCCCTTGCCCCTTAGTAGTGTAAGTAGCAATTTAAAATTTGTTCCTCAACTTAATAATAATTCTAATAAAATATCTAGTAATTCTAATAATAAAACTAGTTCTGCCATTGGTAAAGACAAAAGAGGAATTCATACTCTTAGAAGAAGTGGATAAACTTAAAAAGATTTAGTTAAATGAATAAATAAATTAAAAAAGCAATTAGTTTAGGCCAGAAAATCAAAATAATTGATGGAAATATATTTAATACTGAATATATTGCTATTATATGAAATTAAAAGTGAGATTACTAAGGGTTCAGCCTGGTATTTAATTAGTAAGTTATTATTAAATTAACTATATGGTAGATTTGCTTTAAATCCATCTATGCCAGAAAATAAAATAATTGAATCACACTTAATTAGTAATTATTTAGAAAATTATAATGTTGAAGATATTTTAGAATTACGTAATGGTAAAACCTTAATTAGATATGAAGAAGAAAATAAAAAAGATTTTAACTAAAAATTTAAATTTTCTTATTCTTCTATCAGTGCTGCTGTAACTGCTGGGCATAGAACTTATATGTAGCCATTTATTAATACGTATAATGCCTCGGATACCGATAGTATTTATACATACTATCCTGAAGAATATGTAGGAAATAAACTAGGTCATAAGAAATTAGAACATACATTTGATGAAGCCATTTTCTTATTTAAAAAAGTATATAGAGGAATTAATTATTTATATGAACTAGTTAAAGTTTGGGTTTTGAAAAGTAAGATTTGCTAAATTAAAACCCGTAACAACTGAAAATAGTAGTATTTCTATCAGAATAGAAAAATGGTATAGGAATATTAGTAAAGGGGAAATTTTTATTAAAAATGAATTATATTCATTAATGATTAATGAAAATTAATATATAAAGATTCTCAGTGAATAGATACTAAACCATTTATAATTAAAAATAGTAATTTTATTTAAAAAGATATAATTACCTAATACTACTTTTAGTAATCCTTAATTTATATTAAGAACATAGGAGAAGCATAATAATATTTATTATTTAAAGCCTTAACACTAATTTTCTCATTGAGAATAGAAAAAAAAAAACCTTAACAATTTTTTTTTTTCAATATGGTCATATAATTTAGTTTCTAAACCTCGATAGGTGGTTGACCTATTCTTAAACAAATTTTTTTTTTTTCAATATATTAATGGCAGGTTTCTTTAAATCAATTAAAACAGCTCCGGCTGCGGGGGGTGTTTATTTAGGGTATTACAGTCTATGGATTAAAAGAAAGGATAGACCAGCTAAAAAGGCTATTGAAGCTAAATATGAATCTTTAAAATCTAAAAATAAAGAATTAGCAGATCAATTAGAGCAGGATACTACGGAAAGAGATTCAGTAGCTGAATCTAAAGCCGAACTTTCCCAAGAATGTCATAAATTAGTTGAAGAATATCAAAATCAAATTTTGGAAACTAATAAAGCTTTAGATATTCATAAAAATTTCTTAAACGATTTAAGTACTAAACCTTTTACACCTGAAAATCAAGCAGAAAATACAGCAAGTGCTTGATATTGGGCTTAAACAATCTGAGTTAATTCAAAAAGCTTTAGATTTATATAAGAATGCCAGTCATAAACTATGGAATGGTCGTCTTTGATAATATTAATTCTTTTTACAGTCAATTGACTTTTGAACAACTTTGGGCTGTCTCTCATATTTGTGCTTGCATTTTTATTTTATTATTTATTAAAATAATAAAATAGAAGATAAATATCCAAGATTAGGTCGTATAATCCGGTTGAGAAGATTATTCCAACAATATTATTTATTGTTAAATATATTGTTAATTATTATTACACTTTCAGGCAACTATCTTTATTAACTTTACTATATTAACTAGTTAGTTAAATTCAAAATTAATAATATTATATCTACCCCTCATATTTTTAAACATAATTAACATTAGTTAAACATAATTAATATATGTTATTTATCTTAAAATTTAAAATATTTTATAAATAGTTGTACTATCTTTAAAATAATAAATTATTTTAACTTCCGTAGTAGACGGCAGGAGTATATCATAATATTTTACCTGTTATTTTATAAGATTTACAGATAAATGTATTACTAAGATAGTATAGAGCAAATACCACTAAAAAAATAATAAATTACTTTAGCTTTATATCTAGAAGTTCTATTTATAACCTTTAACATAGCTAGAACACTTAGTAATTCTTAACCTACCTTTAAATAATGGTAGATAATTACTAAGTGTAATAACTACTTTATATTTTAGGTCTTCCGGTTATTTTATATACAACTACCTCCATTTTACTATAACAGCATAATAAATAAAAATAGCTAAAACTTTAAAAAGAAAATAAATAGTTTATAAAGAAATACTTAGAAATGTAGTTTATTTTCTTGTATATATTATAAATAATAGTTTTTTATTTTATAAAATAATTAAAAAAAAAAATATATAAAAGAGATTATAAACATTGCGTATAGCATATAAAATACAACTTATTTAATTTTAAGTTTAAAACACAGTAAGAATTTAATTTTGGTTCCGATTGAACGTTTTTCAGTAGTTTAAGACATGCGAATCGTTGTTTTCAACATATAATAATATATATTAGAAAATAAGGTGTAGAGGTGAGTATGTTAAATAAGATACCCTATAGTCTTCATAAATAGGAGATAAAAAAAGGAGATAGTTCTGCTATAGGATTCTATTTAATTTGATTAGGTAGTTGATAGGGTAACGGCCTACCAAGCCAACGATCGAAAGTCAAGTTTGAAAGAACCTCTGGCCACATTGGGAATGAAATCTCCCAAGTAGTAATAAACTACCAGCAGTCAAGAATATTAGTCAATGCTCGCAAGAGTGAACTAGCTAACTGAAATCATAGAATTTCTTCAAATTCATGATGTCGTAAGGGAAAATAATGATAATACCTTACTATGAGTGTCGTCCAAATCTGGTGCCAGAAGACTCGGTAAGACCAGAGACGCAAACGTTAATCATCATAAACAGGCGTAAAGGGTTTGTAGGCAGCTTTCACCAAACTATGATTACAAAATAAAGTAGTTTAATTGAAAGCTAGAATCAAAAAGAGGTTATAGTGTATAACGCCTAGAGGAGGGCTGATATCCATAGATCCTAGGCAGAATACTCAGGGCGAAGGCCACTCTCCACTACTGATTGACGCTGAGAAACGAAGGTTAGGGTAGGAAATAGGATTAGATACCCCGGTACTCCTTTCTGTAAACGATGAATGGTAGTCATTAGTTTTATAACTAGAGACGAAGTTAACACAATAACCATTCCGCCTTGTGAGTACTACTGCAAAGTAGAAAACAAAAAAATTAGTCGGTCTCGAAGCAAACGGAGTGAAGCATGTTATTTAATACGATAATCCGCGTAAAATCTTACCAGAGCTTGCATACAAACTTTCTTTTCAAAAAAGAGAAAGGAGTATTTTTATTTTTCTAAAATACTTAAGTACAGGTGTTGCATGGCTGTCTTCAGTTCGTGTTGTTAAACATTAGGTTAATTCCACTAACGAACGAAATCCCTGTTATTAATTTATACTTAATAACTAATGAATCTGATAGAGATTCAGCGGGGGCTAAGACAAGTCGTTATGGCCCTCATGCTCTGGGCTATAGACGTGCCACAAAAACTTTTACAAAGTGATGCAATACTTCGAAAAGAAGTGGAGCTAATCATTAAAAAAAGTGATTTATATTAAATATAAGCCGGATTGTCTCCTGAAATTCGGAGGCATGAAGAAGGAATTCCGAGTAATCGTTGATAAGTAGCGCAACGGTGAAGCTAGTTTCGTGATGAACTAACTGTCTGTCGCTGGGAAGAAGCTTTAAGTGAAGGAAACTGGAGGAAGATATTGTTTTTTTCTTAATTAAGTTTTTGACTTTATATCGGTCTTTTAAACAATTAAGTTAAACTTATTGGCTTTAGTTAATTCATTTGGGTAACATCTCAAAAGTCATAGCATGGTAGCTGTACTGGAAAGTGCAGCTGGATAATAAATATATTGTAACCCCCTTATAAATGTATTTTTTATAAGAGAGGTAGAGTACCTAACGATAATATTCATTAAGGGGTTAGCTTAGTTGGTTAAAGCAGTAATCTTACACATTATTGACCGGGAGTTCGAATCCCCCACCTCTTAACTATACTAATTAATTTTCATATTAATGTCTTACTTTGGATCCATTAGCTATTATGGCTTTATAGAATACTAGCATAGAAGTATAGCGAGTATGTCGAAATTGGTAGCCGAGTGAATCTTAGGTTTTCATTATTTTAAGAGTTCAAGTCTCTTTACTCGTATAAAAAAGTCAAACATCTTTAGTTTAAGGGTTAAAACGAAAATCTTCGAAATTTTTAATAATGGTTCAATTCCATTAAGATGTTTTACATAAATGAAAATAAAGTTGCTTAATGGTTTAAGTTTATACTTATAGTATTATCGGTGTATTAGTGAGTTCAATTCTCCTTTATTTATTATTTTACTGTATTACTATTAATATCTTATCTTTAGGGTATGATATAAGGATAGGTAAAATATTTTTTTAAGATGTAACTTAGGATGCCTTTAATTTTTTTTTATACTAAATTAAGCAATGATGCAAAATCATGAATGTCCAAGTGGCAAGGTGTTAAGCTCTTTATGATTAATAATAAAGAGATAAGATAAACTAAGTTCAAAATAACTAATTTTTTTTTTTTTATAATGTTAAATTTATTTTCAATTTTTAATACAATATATAACGATGCTCCACAACCTTGGCAAATAGGATTCCAAGATAGTGCTGCTCCAGGATTTACAGGTATAGTAGAATTACATAATACTATATTTTTTTATTTAGTAGTTATTTGTGTAGGTGTATTTTGGGTATTAGGGTCAATTATGTATTACTTTAATACTAAAAATTCTCCTATTGTACATAAATATCTAAACCACGGGACATTAATTGAATTAATTTGGACAATAACTCCAGCATTCATTTTAATTGCTATAGCTTTTCCTTCATTTAGATTATTATATTTATTAGATGAAGTTATTTCACCAACAGTAACTATAAAAGTTGTAGGTCACCAATGGTATTGGTCTTATGAATACAGTGATTATATTAATGTTAGTGGAGATTCTATAGAATTTGATTCTTATATGATACCTGATTCAGATTTAGATTTAGGTCAATTTAGATTGTTAGATGTAGATAATAAAGTAGTTATTCCTACAGATACACATATAAGATTAATTGTAACTGGTGCTGATGTAATTCATTCATTTGCTGTACCTTCTTTAGGGTTAAAAATTGATGCTGTACCAGGTAGATTAAATCAAACTAGTATTTTAGCTGAAAGAACAGGTACTTTCTATGGTCAATGTTCTGAAATATGTGGTGTTTACCACGGTTTCATGCCAATAGCTATTGAAGCTGTAAGTATTCAAGATTACTTAGCATGGATAGATGCCGCATAATCTTTTTTATACACAATATCTTCAATATAAAATAGGGAAAATTAATTTATTAACTGCTCCCCATATTCTATAGTATTTATTAGTATATGTATATCCTACTTTTTGATAATAGGGGAAAATTTAAAGCTAATTAAAAATACTATATATTAATTATTAATAGGCAGGTAATTTATCAATAAAATTAAATTTACTAGATAAGTAAATTTATTTTATAAAAATAGAGATGTTATTTTGCAATACACCAAAATCAAAAATAAAAGAAAAAGTAAATTTTAACATTAGTAATTATTAAGTTTTATTTGTATAGGTTTTATGCTATTTACCCTTATTAATTTTTTTTTTTAAAAGAATCATAAAGTGACGAGTATAGTTAAGTTGGTATAACTTCTACCTTCCAAGTAGTTATCATCAGTTCGAATCTGATTACTCGTATAATTTTATATAATATATATTTTATATTTAAAGACTAAATTACTTATTTTTTTTTTTGTTTACTACAAGAGCGAGGTGATTTGAACACCTACCGATGATTTTGGAGATCGTCATACTAACCAATTAATACTACGCTCTTAAGGGTATTTATAAAAAATATATTTAATACTCTTTTATATAAAAAGGGCCCTTAGCTTAATAGGTAGAGTACCTAATTGTCGATTAGGGTGGTCCCAGTTCGAATCTGGAAGGGCTCGTATAAAAAAAATAATGGATACTATTTCTAAATTGGCATATTTCTCATTGTTGGGTTATATCTTATTGATCGTCATTATGGTTTTATATAAACTATACTAGAAAAATGATATTTTTGTTCTATCAGATATAGAACAAGCATAAGAAATAATCATTTATATTTCTAGTATATAGTTATATATTTAGTATTTTTAATGGTTTAGATTTTAGGGATATATAAGATATAGGGATCTTTTCTTGAACATAAGACACCTATATTTTAGATAATTGACCCTTATACAAATACTTATGTAAGTAATATTATAAAAAAATAATTTATTGGTATAGGCATTTATAAATGTCAAAATACTTTTTAATAATTTTTCTAGTAATTGTTTAATAATAATTTAATTTACTTAAATCTAATATATGTAAATATTCAATATATTGAGCATTAACTTTATTTTTTGAGGGTTTATTTTTTTTAATATATTTTTATATTGGCCTAATATTTTATAAAGAGATAGCGCTAAACCTAAATAAAAATAAAAGTTATAATTACTATTACGTGACCCTCCATTTTTAGCTCTATAATTTAATTCTAGAGTTTTAGCTTTATTATTACCTAAGATCCCAACATTTAAATAATTTATAACTTAATCTAACAATAGTTTTATACCCATATATAAACTATTTTAGATATAATTACTAAATAAACCTTATACAAACCTAGAACATACTTACCGTTTATATATATACATTTTAAACTAAATCTAAACTTAGATATTTTTTAGGATTTGTGTTTATATTTTTCTTACGATATAGAAAGAGGACCATACTGGAACACATTCAAATATAACTTACCAAATAATTTAATTTCTGGTGAACATATTAAAAATTCTGTTGAACTATTCAACCAAAATGTACTAGATAAATTCGACGATGATGAATATCTTTTAATTTCATTTAGAGCTAAAACTAGTACTGGAATATATAGAAGTATTTCTACTAATCAAAGAATTTGTAAAAAAGACCAAAATCTACTATATGAAATCTTTTCCGAATTCTGGGCTCTTAAAGCTGAAAAGTATAGCCAAGATGAAATTAGTGAAATATTATTCTGTTTTAAAACAATTCCTAAATCACATAATATTAAAACTTCTAAAATTAATAGACCTACTCCTAAAGTAAGAGCAACTCTTTTGAAATTTGGAACATATAAATTTCCAACTACTATGGACATGTTTTGATTCATTGAAAAGTTATGTAATTTTAAAAAATTTAGAGTTGTAATGAGTAATAGGCAGATTAAATAAAATATATATCCTATTAATATATAATTTATATAGTTTATCTTAACTAAAGTGGTAATGCGATTGATTCGTATCCACTTATAATTATTATAGATAAAGCTATGGCAATAAGAGGTGAACTTAGTTTAAATACTGATTTCATGAAAATTCTATTAATATCAGTAATAACTTCCATGTGAGAACCAAACATGTCTTCAATTGTAATGTCAATCAATTTACTTTTTAAATTAGGAAAGTTGTTACATATTAAATTAAGTTGTTGACTATCTTTAGATTTTAAGTAAACAAAATCTTGATAGTTAATAATCCCTAAAGTATTATAAATAGTATGTATTTGTTGTTTTGAGTAAACAAAATTAGGTGTGTAAGGTAATACTATTTATTTCAGTAAAAATGAACTATCGTTAATAATAGAAGTTAAACTTTTTAGTACGTAGTCATTTAACTCTAATAAATAGTTATTAAATAATTTAGAAAAGATAAAAAAAAATAAGTAATAGATTAAGAAAATTATATATAAAAATATTTTAATTTAAAGGTTTTAAATAAAAAGGGGATAGCAAGTTTATTGTTTTAAATAATTTATCTATTACTTATTTTTATAGTTAATAATAAAGAATAGATAAAATATAGTATTACAATTAATGTAAATATATTACATCTTTAATGTAAGAACAAGTTAGTATTGTAAATACATAAGCTTGAATTACAGATACTGCTAATTCTAGTCCACAGATAGCCAAGAATAGAGAAAATGGTATTAATGTAATGATAGCTGCTAATACTCCAGCACTAAACATTTTATATAAAAATGTAGATAATATTTTCATTAAAGTATGCCCAGCAACTACGTTAGCGAATAATCTTATTCCTAAAGAGAAAGCTCTAGCTAAATAACTAGTTAATTCAATTAATACTAATAATGGAACTAATGCTAAAGGTGTACCTGAAGGAACAAAATATGAAAAGAAGTGTAATCTATGAATACTTAATCCTAAAATAGTTACTGCTATTAATATAGTAAATGAGAAACCTATACTTACTATTATAGAAGTAGTTATTGTAAATGAATATGGAATATTACCTGTTAAATTAGCTATTAAAATGAAAAAGAAGATTGAATAAATAAATGGTAAATATATTTCTTTTCCTAATTGTTCTCTTACCATAGAATGGATACTAGCAAATAAACTTTCTAATGCTATAGACCATTTATTTGGCACTAATTTTACTTCATTATTACCAGCATAGTGTATTCCAACTATTAATAATAAAATTAAGATAGAGTATAAACCTAAATTAGTTAAAGTTATATTTAAATAACCTAAAATAGGTGCATTTAGACCTATTAAATTTGTAACTTCAAATTGTTCTAAAGGAGAATTTACAAATGATAAATTTGAATTAATTAACATTATTGTTATTTTTGTTTTCTTTTGTTTAATTTTTGTTTTATTATATATAAGTTTTATTTATATATAAGGTGATATTTAAGAAGATACTTTTAAATAATTATTTATTAAAATATTATTTCTAGTACGAGCGCTTCTCATACCTTAAGCCTAGTACTAGAAAAGTGTTAAGGTCCAATATTATTATTAACGTGCAAACATTATAGTAACATTAACATATAAACTATATAATAATAAGGAATATCCTCGGGCTTAAATAAAATAATATCTCTGAGTTATATCGGAAAAATCTTTTTAATCGAGGATATTTTTCTTGTAGATTAAATCTTTCAATAATTACAATTCTTACCTAATAAAAACTGACTGAAGAAATACAATAATACTTTAGATAAAATATTAAATAATAAAACTTTATGTAATAAATCTAAATTTTCTAACAATTTATAAAAATTATTAAAGAAATCAGATATTGAAAAGTTACTACTTATTAATTTATTACCTGTTTTATTCAAAAATAGTGTTGATACGGTAAAATTTATCATTGATATAATCAACTTTACCATGGAGCTGCTTATTTTAAAACCGTAACATAAAATAAAAAATTCAACAAAATAATCAACGCGTTTTAAATCATCATTCATATCTGAAACTTCTGACTGTAAATTATCTAATTGTTAATCAGATTTATTAGCTTGATGAATAGCAGCAGCAGCAATACAAACAATTATTAATGGACCAACAACAGTTTTCTAAATAATTAATATAATTATTATTTTTTCCCCTCAAAACACATAGTAATTTAAATTAATTATGGTTTTTATTCTAATATATAACATAATACCTATTATAAAGATACTAAAATTTTAAAAAAACTAGTACATTAATTACATTTATACACTAGGAAAAAATACTAACTTAATAGTTTTTTTATTTTTTAAGTAAAGCTTCCCTAAATAAATTGTATGGCATAAATTAAAAATGATTAAGAAATTAACCAGATATAAAAATACTATTAAATTGAAACTATGATTGACTTAAAACAAAAACCACTATGTTTATACAGATACCAAATATACAAACAAACATAAGTACAAATACATTCCACATTAAATAATATCTCTGTAAATTAGATCTTACCTTAAAGAAAATTGAATATCTAGGGAATCTTGTTTCAAGGTTGAAATACCTAATAATTTCATTAGCAAATAAAGCAGATAATATATTAATAACTGTAAGTATTAATAGTAAAAACAATAATATATCTAATAATATTGAATGTTCTAATATTGTTAAACTTTCAACATATTGATAAAAATCAGATAAGCCAGCCACAAGATTATTTCTAATTTTATTACTATCTACATCACTAGGTTCACAATGAATATGATAAAATATAGAAAGATCTAATATTTCAAGAATGAAAACAATTAGGGATAATTTAAGAATTAAAAAAACTAATTTTTGTAAAATTTTAATAAAGATATTCTTAGATAATGTATAATTATCTGAAATATATATAGATACAGCTAACAAAATTAGAGTAAATATAAATATTCTAATAACTTTAATACTAGTTAAATCATAAAGAAATAAATAACTAATAATACCTAAAAAAGTATATAAAATAAAATTAATTATCTTATACTGACTTATATATAATTTATTTAAGACCGAAAAACTATAAATAAGAATAAATTTAAATTTATTAAACATAGGTGAAAAGATTCTTTTCAAGAATCTGACGATAATTGACATAATTGTAGTAGCGATTGTATTAAAAAGATAAAATTATAGTCATTTCAAATTAAAATATTTATATTTAACTCCCGTAATAATTAACATTAAATAAATTTATTAAAAATAAATTATGAGGATAAGGATGTAGAACTAATAGGGATTTTCTTCCTAACTTGCCGGTCAATATAGTAAGAGCATATGGAACATTATTGCTTAGTTCATTAAATTAACTTATACTCCTAAAATATTCAAGTCTAAAACCCCTCGATTCCAGACTCCCTTCAACCCTTTATTTAAAAAGAAAATACATACATTCATAATATAAATATGGGTTAATTCTTATCTAACTCAATAAATAAGCTTGGTAAATGATTAAAGATATTTAAGTTTAAATAAGAAACACTTAAAAGGACTCAAGTCTTAAGCCCGAGTATACTTGCTTAAAGGAATAATATAGACGAGGAGCTAGCACATCTAAATTATTTGAGATTATGAGTCTCACCTTCTAAGTTAAAGGAAACCGTAATTAAGACTAGTATAGACTTAAATTAATATCGAGGAATTTTTAAAAGTTAATAACTAAATTCGATAAAGTAGAGGTATACCCCCTTATTTAATAAATCATTCTTAGTTTATTAAAATAAACTTTATAAAACTGAATAAACTTTTTAAGGGGCCAGGTACCTTATTTAATTGATACCTGTTTATATTAAAAATTATTACCCCAAAAATAATAATTTATTTAAAATGATAGTTTTAATTATTTTTGTTATTTATCAATATTACTGCTTTTATTAACAGTAGCTATATCAAATAAGGTATTTTCAGCTAATCCTGTTAGCGGTACAATAACTAAGAACCATGCAAAATAGAAAGCTGTAGCTACTTGTCCTATTTCTACGTAAGGACTATTAGGATGTTGACTCCCAATCCACATTAAAATAATAAAATCTACTACAAATAACCAGAATGCAAATTTCATTAGCGGTCTGAATGAAGAACCTCTAATTCTAGATAAATCTGTATATGGTAGTATTAATAAAATTAATAAAGATCCAAACATAGCAATAACTCCTAATAATTTGTTAGGAATACTTCTTAAAATTGCATAAAAAGGTAAAAGATACCATTCCGGTACAATAGAAGCTGGTGTTTGCATAGGATTTGCTGGTATATAATTATCACTGTGACCTAAGAAATTAGGGTAATAAAATACCAATATACTTAAAACTAAAAAGAAAAAGAAAATAGTTACAAGATCTTTAAATGTAAAGTATGGGTGCATTGAAATTCTATCACCACTAGAACTTATACCATTAGGATTATTAGAGCCGTGTGTATGAAGAGCAATTAAATGTGCAACTACTAAAGCAGCTAATAAGAAAGGTAATAAGTAGTGTAATGAAAAGAATCTGTTTAATGTAGCATTACTTACGCTGAAACCACCCCAGATCACAAAATATTTATGACAGAGTATTTAACCTCCATCCTCATCGGTTAACGATGTTTAGACTATGTCTTCAACCTTGAAAAAGGTTGTGGGGTTCTCGTGTCGAGCTTATTGTTGGTATAACTCACTCGTTAGTCGTTGAACGTTCTTGACCCTTTAATTTAGATATATTTTCTAAATTAATACCGAGTCAAGCTCCGCTGCAAGTAATCTAATATAGACGTTCTTGCAATTCTCCCCATTAATCATTCAAACATTACTGTTTGACGGAGCCGATCTTCACAGAATTAAAAGTTAGTATACAAAATTTAAGTAAGGGAGGGAAAATTAAGATTTTTGTAACGAATACTATTTTGTAAACTTCTTAACCATTTAAAATATTGAATATTTTTTAAGCCGATTAAAGGATGTAAACCTGAAAATGAAAAAAAATTAATTACAGTTTGTATATCCGTTTTAGAGCTAACTGAAAATTGAATATATCTATCCATTTCAATAGAAATATTTCGTTTAGTATTAAATAATAGTTTAAAGGCTTCAAATAACTGAAGATGTATTATTTGTAGGGCGCAGGCGGGGAATTGAAAACATCCATCATTATTCTTTTTAATACAAAAAGAGCCTTCTGCATTAGTAAAACCTACTAACCAATTTTTAAAAAAAGCTAAACTAAGATATTCTAAAGCTGTTTTTGGTAGTTCAAAGATTGTAGGTATTTCTTTAGTTTGAGATATTTGATTATAATGTTTTATTTCATTTTTTAAAATAAACATAGCTAGATCAAATTTTTGTCTTCTATTCTCAGTTAAAAAAAATATATTGTGATGTATTAATAAAGGAAAAATGATTTCTTGTAAATCTGTTTTATTAAATGTTAATTTACAAATTGGGTTTTTAATATCTCGATATATTTGTATTTTTCCTATTTTTAATACAGAGAAAATATACTCTAAACTAGAAATATCTTCTAAACTTAAACAAATTACTAATCTGATAGTTATAAATCCTTTAGTAGTTTTAGTTATTGAAATGTAACCATCTCCATCTATTAAACCGACTAAAAAAGCTATAAATTGATAAGGTATGGATAGATATTCTTCTTTATCTAATCTTATTTTTCTTCCTTTTTTTAATGCTCCGGTACTAACTGTTCCGATTGTTGCTAGTAAAGGTATACTATGACCTTCGTAAATTAAGCAACCTGTGACGTAAGTTGACTCAACTAAATCTTGTCCAAAGACTGGTATAGCACTTAATAAATTAGTAATTACTGTAGCCAAATCTTTAATTTGCTTATTCTAGCTTTATCTTAAGCTTAAATGTTTAAAACAAGCAAACCATGTGCAATATACTTATTTTAATTAAAAATAATTGTAATTTAATACAGTATAATGCCTTGTGTATTATTTAATAAGTGATAGCGATTACTATAGTTATTAAAAAAAAAAAGATTCCGACTGTACATTAAGCGTCGTTTCAGACACCCACCGATGAGGCAGTCTGTAGCGATAGTTTACTCTACCGACGGTCTTAATGCTAAACAAACATTTTTGACCTGTTTTCATCAGTATTGCTATATGGCTAAATCTATAAATTTTTAGTAAAAATTGCTTTATATAAGACCATATAACTATATATAATATTTTTAAATTATTTTATATTTCATTTCAGGTATTATATACGGAGAAACTATATTTCTAAGATCATTCATTGATTCTTTCCAAATATATATAACGTATTTTGAATTGCTCCCCGCTGATTGAACTGAAGCTTTAAGGTTGAAGTTATCATTTAAAGCTTTTACTAAAATTAAACAATCATTATAGGAAAAAGAGTTAGTAGAAAATTTTAAACCTTTTCCTACTTTACTTCCAGCATCCATGATTCAAATTGCTAATGCTAATGGACTTAAATATTCAGCAATATTTTCTGGAACTTGTTTAATGTTATTTTTATACCATAATTCATGTATTCAATTAAAACTTGTGTAAGTTCAAGTGTTAAATCTAACTATTTTTCTTAATTTACCTTTGGCAGATAATCTGCTTGAGACAACAGGTATTTTAGGATTACAATAACCAGTACCAGATAAAAGTTTGTGTAAAGAATAAAGATATTCAACATGAACAGCTTCTTGATAAAAATTTATTCTGGTACCTAATCCAGCAGCTCTTTTTTCAGCGTGAGCATCTCCAAGAAGAGATCCAAAAATAATAGAATAAACATCTTTATTATGCGGACCAATTCTTAAAATACCTTTAAGTCTACTTACTTTTGAAGTAATATCAAAATAAAGAGGAACTATAAGTACTAAAGAAAATAATAAACAAATATTATATATTTGGGGCTTAATAAGGAAACCCCATAGTGACATTTGACCGTAAGGTAAAACATAACCCAGGAAGGCTGTAGCCATCATTACTATTAAAATAATTACTCCTATCGCCCATAATAAAACTCTTGGTGCTTTATATGAACCATAATATAAACCTCTTGCAATGTGAGCATACACAAAAATAAAGAAGAATGATGCTACATTAGCGTGTGTATATCTAACAGCCCAACCATTATTAACATCTCTCATAATATGTTCTACTGAGTTAAATGCAAAATCTACGTGTGGTTGATAGTGCATAGCTAAAAAAATACCAGTTAATATTTGTAATATTAAACAAGTACCTAATAGTGATCCAAAGTTCCATAAATAGGATAGACTTGCAGGTTGAGGTGAATCGATTATATAAGAATTTACAAGTCTTAGTAAAATTTGCGATTTAAAATTTCTCACTAATTAAATAATAATTAAAATTAGAAAATAAAAAATCATTTGTATTTTAATCATTATAAAATATATATAGGCAATATAGTATTACCGCTTTATCGAATTTAGATTTTAACTTTTTTTGACTATAAGTTTTACACTGTAATTTATATAATTAAAAAAAATTCTTTTTTTTTTTTAAGCCCAAGAAGAATCGAACTTCTACAGATTCCTTATCAAGAAATTATTCTACCTTTAAATTATAGGCTTAATATTTATAGTGTTTAATTTTAATATAGCGATAACGCCGTCGATATTAGCGTGCCGTATCTGGATTTTTTTTTTTTTACTACTTTCTTTTAAAAACAAAATAAATAGGTGCAATCGTCCACCTATTCCTATAAATAGAGAGAAATTATAAGGGGAGGCCAGGCTAATTTAGTATGGAGCTATATCAAAAGCAACTAAAATACTTGGCACTAAAATAATGAATGCCACTACGACCGGTAAAAGATTTAACCAACAGAATTCAATCAATTGATCATATCTTAATCTAGGTAATGTCGCTCTGAACCATACAAACATAAAACAGAATATACATGTTTTTAAGCCTAATACTATTGACTGAATATTTAATATAGTATCATTAACTATTAAATTTGGCATATTATAACCACCTAAGAATAAAATAGCTGTAATACAACTAAATAATACAATTGAAGTATATTCAGCTAAGAAGAAGAATACAAAAATAATTGAACTATGTTCAGTAAAGAAACCAGCAACTAATTCTGATTCAGCCTCTTGTAAATCAAAAGGAGTTCTACTTGTTTCAGCTAAAATAGAAATAAAGTAAATAATAAATATGGGTAATAAAGGTACTATAAACCATACAGATTGTTGACTTTCTATTATAGTAGTGAAATTAAAAGATCCTGTTAATAATATTATAATTAATATTGCTGAACTTAATATTAATTCATAACTTATCATTGCTGCTGTTGATCTTAAACTACCTAAAAAGGCATATTTAGAATTAGCAGACCATCCGGCAAATAATATACCGTATACCCCTAAAGATGATAAAGCTAAAGTATATAAAATACCTAATGGAAAATCAAATAGAGTTAAACCTTCACCAAAAGGAATTATACCCCAGCCTAATAAACTAAAGATTAAAGTACTTACTGGTGCTAAGTAAAATAATACTTTATTAGATTGAGAGGGTATGATTGTTTCTTTAACTACTAATTTTAAAGCATCGGCAAATGGTTGAAGTATTCCGTAGTAACCTACTGTGTTAGGTCCTACTCTTCGTTGGTGTGCAGCTAATTGTTTTCTTTCTATGATAGTCATAAAAGCTACTGCAAGTAAAATAGGTAATAAAACTAATAATACATCTATTAAATTTATGATTATATTAGTTATATTTAATAAAAAATCGTATTGAATCATGTTTTTACTATATAGTGAGATATTTATTATAAATTTATAATAATTTTTTAGTCTTTATAAGAGAAGTACTAAAAAATTATAAACTAATACTTTAGATTTTTTTTTTTTAAATAAAATACTTATTAGACTGAGAAGTGGTGGTAGAATATAATAAAATATAATCAATAAAGCTTCTACTCTATCTCTCTTAGAGATGTTTGTTAATAAAAAAATTTTTTATATTTTTAACACTGTAACTATTAAATGCAATTTGATTTTAAGTAATACATTCTCTTTTGGAATCGAACCAAAATTGACATTTTAGAAGAATGATGTTCTACCATTAAACTAAGAGAATTATTGAAATAAAATTATATTAGAGTTAAGAAGGAATCGAACCTTGCCATAAATTTTGCAAATTTACTACAGAAACCAACTGTAACCATAACTCTTTTTAATTACACTAAGCCTGAGAGGTTAGGATGATAGACTAAAAAAAATAAGATTGTAAGGTTTTCATAGAAAAGGATAATAAAAATATAAAGGAGATTAATAAAAACCATTAATTTTAAAATAATTATTTTTTTTTAAAGGGGTAATTATAATTTTCCAGTACTATTTGATAGTAATATTATTATCATTGTAGTAATTATTTATATATAGTCTTTTCCCTTTTTTCTTTATAATATTATTTTTAAATGTAAATATAATTATAATAAAATTGTAAAGTGTAATATTAAGAAGATAAAATATAATTTTTTTTTTTTTAATATATTTTTTATATTAAAATTTATTTATTATATCTTTAAATAAAAATTAATATGACTATGTAAATACTCCTTCCTATAAAAATAAGAAAAGATCATTATTTTGACATATAAAAAGTAGTAAAATGAATTTTATAGTAAAATGATACTTATTCTAGATATTATGAGTATAATAATAAGAATGCAATCATTAAAGAGAATAATCCTGTTGCTTCTGCTAAAGCGAATCCTAAGATTGCGTAACCGAATAATTGTCCTCTTATTTGTGGATTTCTAGCTGTAGATGCGATTAATGCTGAAAAGATTAATCCAATTCCAGCTCCAGCTCCGATTAATCCAGAGCAAGCTAAACCTGCACCAATGTATTTTGCTGCTGCTAACATATTTACTAAATAGTATAATATTTTTAATGATAGTGTCTAACATATGACATCTTTAAAACCATACTCTTTTATAAAAAATGAATACCGTAAAGATCTTATAAAAAAAAAAAATAATAATTTTATATATAAATAATTATTTTAATAGTGATATCCTAATATAAACACTATAAATATATTTATGGGAGTATTTGATTAAAAAAATTTTTTTATAAAACCATTTCCTTAATTAAAGGGTTTTATTTGAGATATCTGGAGAGCACGGTCTTAATAAACTTAATTTATTGTGTGTTAAAAAGCTGAAAAAAAGAATTGAACTTTTATCTTACCGTCATGAATGGTAGGTTTTAACCTTTAAACTATTTCAGCTAAAATAAAATTTTTAAATAAAATCTTATTAGTAGAGGATAAGAAACCTGGACGCATATCTAACTATAAGGGGAGTTAGATAGTTGTAAGAATAGTTTTGTACATACTATTATATCTAAATATATAGTAACTGAATTTTCTATAAATATTCCTAAGTATCATATAGGTCATTATATTGCACATTTAAAATAAACAATAAAACATACTTAAGTGTTAAAAATTAAAAAAATTTTTTTAAATGTTTATTTGCTGTATTTTGAAAAATAAAAAGAAACTATAAATTTCTTTTCCTTTTTATTTTTTTATACCACAAATTTCTTTGATTTTTATACATAGAGATACTTATAACCTTACTAAATTATTCACGCAGAACCCCAGTTTTAACTATCTTAACTCTCTTTTTTTTTTTTATCTAGGGTAAAATCAGAGACTTGAACTCTGAACAGCGTCGCCACAAAACGTTATTTTGCCAATTAAACTAATATTACCTCTTTTATAAATAATAAACTTTTTAATAAAAATAATAATATTATTTACTTATTGAGACTTAAGGACTGGGAAAGTCTTATAGGGTCAGAAACTCCTATAATAAATTATTATAATCATTAATTAAAAAAGAATTTTTTTATAGATAAAATCGGGCACTGTGAGATTTGAACTCACGACTTTTTTTAGAAGTACTTATTTTCAAGATAAGCGCCATAAACCAGACTCGACCAAATGCCCTATAAATTAATAAAAAGGAGTATTGATATAAGCTTTTTATTTAAATAAGACCGAAGGGAATTGAACCCTTATAAGATCCATTATGAGCGAATTGCATTAACCTATTATGCTACAGTCTTAAAAAAAAAAAAATAATAAATTTCTTGAGCAGTAAAGGAATCGAACCTTTTACGGTATAAACCAATTTTTTTACAGAAAACCACCATTACCAATCGGATCACCTGCCCTTAAGAAAACTATTGAAAACACTTGGATTCGAACCAAGACCATTCTCCTTAAAAGGGAGACACTCAACCAATCGAGTTCTGCTTCCTATTTAATATAATGCGCACTGAGTTGACCAGATTCGAACTGATATAGGCCATCACCAAAAAATGGTGTTTTTCCAAATTAAACTACAACTCATAAGCCAAAAACAGGAATTGAACCAGTATTAGATTCTTACAAGGAATCCGTTTTAACCATTTAAACTATTTTGGCTAACTTACTTTTAATTTATAAAAATAAGAAATATTATAAATCCCTATAAAAAGATGATGTGCCTCAGGAGAGAATTGAACTCACTTCTTTAATGCTTCAAATTAACGCTTTTACCATTAAGCAACTGAAGCTACTCATCATTTTTTTTTTTTTTACAAGTAAAGAATAAAAATAGAAGTAAAATAGAATTTTAAGACAGAAATGGAGATAGATAGACTCGAACTATCATACTTGTAATGCAACTACAATTGATTACCAATTATCAGATATCCCCTTTCATTTTAATACTCTTTTATATTTTTATTTGTAAATCTTTAAAAAACCTTTAATAATTAATAAATCTAGACCACTCTTATCAAAAAAATATTTATTAATTAATCTTAAAAATTAATAGAATACCAAGAATTTAAAGTTAAGGTTTTATAAATACTATAAATTATTATAAGTAAATTTGTATTTTATACACTATATCTACAAAATGCAATTAAGACTGAACTAATTTATCAGTATACAGGTAAATTTTAACATTTTATAATAAAATACTTTAGTTTCATCCTAAATTAATATTAAAATATTTAAAACAGAAAATAAATTATTAAATACAATATTATTTTCCATGTATTCTAAATTTATAACAATTTAACTTTACCTGGTCCTGCGTAGGTTACTGCCTTAATAATTAATAAATTAAATAAAAATAAACAAAATATTCTAAATATATCATAAAAATGATAATGTTAATATTCTTAAAACAAGAATAATTATAAAAATAAGGGGAAAATTTAAATTTTCATTAATACGTGTGGATATTAAATAACTTAATTATAACTATATTTAATTATTAGGATTAGATGAGGCCATAGAAATAGCACCACTACCTATTTCTAAAATAAATCCTATAGTTAATACAATAAAGAATATTAGTGCAATAGTGAAACCAAAAACACTAATATTATATAAAGTAACAGCAATAGGGAAAAGAAGAAGAATTTCTAAATCAAATATTAAAAATAGCATAGCTACAATATAGAAGTTAATATAGAAAACATTTCTAGTTTGTCCGTAAATAGGTGAGAAACCACATTCATAAGCAGAAACTTTAGATTCATAAGCATTTTTAGGAGCTAATAAAAAATTTAATAATAATAAAATTCCAGATAAAATAGGAACAAAAATAAATAACATTAAAATATTATTCATATTAATAATAAAATAAAGATAATGCTAGTAATTGTGTACTATTTAATAAAATCGAAGGTTTAAGAATAAAAAATAAAATAAATAAAGTTAAAGTTGAAATCATAAAACTATGAAGTGAACTTAAAGATAAATTATCTTTAGTATCTTCAGTTATTTCTTCTACTTCAGTATGTAATACTTTAATAATTTTTAAATAATAAGAAGCACTAATTACACTAACTAATATTGCTATGATACCGATAAAATAATATTCACTTTGCATTGCTGAACTTAAAACAAATTGTTTTGAAAAGAATCCTAATAAAGGAGGTACTCCTGCCATACTAAATAAACAAATAGTTAAACTTAAACTTAATAGTGGATTATTAAAAAATAAACCTTTAAGTTCAGTAATATATTTGATATCTCCTCGCCCTGACGGCATAAATGATTCTAATATAGATTGACTATTATTTTTTAAAATATAACCTAAAGCTATTAAAATTAAAAAAGTATTTAAATTAGTAATAGAATATTGTATAATATAAAATAAGAATGAGTCTATAGCTTGTTCAGTATTTATAGCTAAAGCTAATAAAATGAAACCTATATGAGAAATAGTACTATAAGCTAATAATCTTTTGATTTTAGATTGAGCTAAACCTACTATTGTTCCTATTAATAAAGATAATAAGGAACTTATTAAGAATAAATTTTTTAAGGAGAAAGAAAAGATTGTTATTAAACTATTTCCTATTTGACTTTGAATTTCTAATAAAAAGATTAATATTGATATTTTAGGCATGATAGTTAACCATATTGTTACTATTGTTGGACTATCATTATACACATCTGGTGCCCAATTATGTAATGGTGCTGCAGATACTTTAAATAAATATCCTACTATTATTAAGACTATTCCTAAACTTAATCCTTGTAATATTTGAGTATTTTCACTTACACTTATTAGATTATAGATACTTTCTAAATTAGTTAAACCTGAATAGGTATACACTAATCCACTTCCTAATAAGATAATACAAGAAGATAGACTACCTAATAAAAAATATTTTAATCCGGCAGAAGTTGCTGATTCTGAATCTCTATATAATGTACTTAAGATATACACCCCAAATGATTGCAATTCTATACTTAAATACATTGAAATTAAATCAGCGGATGATACTAATAATGATGCTCCGAAAGTACTAAATAGTACTATTAAAGAATATTCTCCAGCATACGGAATTCTATCTGTTAAAATATTATTATTACGATTTGACGTAGAAGAGATATATTTTGAGGGCCAGGCTATTAATATTAAACTTCCTATTAATAGTATAAAGAAATCTAGTAATTGAGAAATGCTTGTTACTTGGAATAATCCACTATATATACCTATACCTGATCCAATTGACTGAATATAGAAAGCATTTAAGGCTAATGCTCCGGCATAAATGAATATTATAGAAGAGATTCTTACATATAAGATCGATCTTATATTTTGATTGATTGAAGGAAGGGCTATTGCCACTATTAAAATTAAGATACTTAAAAAGATCATTGCTCCATATTTATTAATTCGCCAAATAAATAAGTAATCGGAATAGAGAGGAGTCGAACCTCCAAGGGTTTTACCCAAACAATTAGCAATCGTATTAACTTACCTATGAAAACTATTCCTATTTTTAATGTAAGTGAATAAATATCCAAAATTATTGCATAATATTAATATTATTTATATATTAAATATATTTTTTTTTAATAAATATTAAATATATTAAATAGGAATAGTAATAAAAATTTAATTTTAAAGATAAATAATATATCTTAATGATGTTTTACTAATATTAAGTCTGAGGGTTAAAAGGATGGGGGGGAGGCATAACATTATTATTTTTTTTATATAATAAACTAGTTAATATAGCAAAGTTAATAAAGATAATTATTATTAAAGTAATTAATATTAACATAAAGATACAAGCTAATATATGAGATGCACAAAATAGTTGTTTTAATTTTATGTAAAAAGAAATAATTTGTATTAAGACCATGCCATAGTTTAGGATAGTGTGCCTGCCATAAAACGATAGCTTTTTGATACACTATATTTATTGTGTCAAGTATATCAATCGCAAAACTAAATTAATCTAAAGCTTTATAATTTTTATCTTGTACTTGCTAAATAAACCGTAATATACTATATAAACAGCAGCAACAGCTGCTCCTATATATGTTGTTTTTATTCAGTGAAATATACTCCACACTGCTTTATATTTTTTTAATTTTTGATCTTATAATAGAATAAGAATCTAAATAAATATTATATGGGGGAATTATGAGCATATTAATATACTACTATATTTATAAATTTAAAAATTTTTTAATGTATAAAATAAATTTAATACATTTATAATTAGCCAAATATACCCTATTAATTTAAAAAATGCATACGTATCTATTACGTATACATAGGAAAGATATATTTTCTTTATTTATTGAAACTTATGATAATTTGTTTAAGCCTAACTGGATTTATGTCGATCTTAAAAAAAATCAGTTATTTTTTAGAAAAAATGTATTAAAAAAAAAAAATACACCATAAACAAAACCAGAAGAAAAATAAAAATAATTTATTAGTAGAGGAATTTACCAATATTTTTAAAAATATTTAGTAATAAATCTTTTACTTGGCAATTAACTATTTTTTAAGGGGGTAAATAATAATAATAAAGTAGCTAAATATATTATAAATAGTCTCATTTCATTTAGTATTGAAGTATCTATTAATATTGGTGCAAATACTAAAAATACTAAAGATAATAAACCTAAAGTAATATATAGTGAATATGTAGTAATTACCCCAGTATCTAATTTACTAATATTTATACCAGTTTTATTTAAAGTATTACTTAATCCATAAGGTCCTATAAATTCAATTACTCCTCTATCTAAAACTTTACTTACAAAGTACCCTAAATGTAAACCTCTACCTATGAAAAAATGATTATATATAACATCAAATAAATATTTACCATTTAAGAAAGTATATATTTTTCTAGTTATAGAACTTTCCATAAAGAATAAATTAGGTGTAAAGTGATATAAGTAAACAGCTAAAACAGCTCCTAATAAAGATAAAATACTTGGTAATAATTTAACTATTCTATCCATAGAGAATTCTGCTTCCACCATAGTAATATGATTAGGATGAATAAATATAGAATTTCCAAAGAAATCAGTACCTATTCCCACAAATAAGTCAGAGAAAATATAACCAAAGAATATACTAAATAAGGCTAAAATAAATAATGGTATTATTACCTGTAAACTAGCTTCATGTGAATGTAAATAAGATGTTTTAGGTCCATTAGGTTTAGTTAAGAATACTAATGAAATCAATCTAAATGAATAGAAAGCAGTTAAACCTGCAGTTAAACTACCTAAAATAAAGGCATATGTACCTTCAAAACTATATTGAGCAAAAGCTAATTCAATAATTAAATCTTTACTATAGAAACCTGTTAACCAAGGTGTAGCTAATAAAGATAAAGTACCAACTAGCATAGCAGTATAAGTAAAGGGTAAGAAGTTGATTAAACCTCCTAATCTTCTCACATCTTGTTGATCTGAGAAACTATGAATTACAGCTCCAGCACCTAAAAATAATAATGCTTTAAAGAAAGCATGATTTACTACATGCATTAAAGCAACATTATATTGACTAAGCCCAACAGCCATAACCATATAACCTAATTGACTTATAGTACTAAAAGCAATTATTCTTTTTAAATCATTTTGTACTAATCCACAAGTAGCTGCAAAGAAAGCTGTCGAAGCACCTACTAAAGTAATAACTAACAATGCTGTAGAACTATATTCTAAGATAGGTGAACTTCTTACTAATAAATATAATCCAGCAGTAACTAGTGTAGCAGCATGAATTAAAGCTGATACTGGTGTAGGCATTTATTGTTAACAGTAAATTTCTCTACTGATCGGACTATATCATCTTCATATTTAGTATATAAAATATGAGCAACACGTGTAGTCTCTGAGGTTCCTATTTTCTTTATATTTAATTAAATTAAAGATTTCGTGACCTGCTGATTGCCCAATCTTTAAGATTTTTACTCTAAAAAAAGTACTTAAAGCTTTAGGGTGTTCCAGCATATAGCAAGTTTAAGGAGGGCCAAACACCAAAAAAATTATATTCCTAATTTATATAAAAAATCCTTATTCATATACGGTTTTACTAATGAAATAACTCTATCCATACTAGTTTTAGATATCCTAATTCTATATCTATTCAGTATTTTATCTCTTACCTTCAAAGTAGATTTAATATCTAATTTTTCTAGTAATGATTGAAGAATTATACATTCATCCTTAGTAAATGATTCTGTACAAAGAAGAACTGTTTTAGTTCTACCATATGAATCAAAATAACCATCATCCATTATTCAATAAGCTAAAGATATTTCTGAAAACATTTCAGATATAGATAATGGAACTATTTTTATGTATTTGTTTCTATCATTATCCCAATTATACCACAAACTATGTAAAGCTGTATATAAAGGGTGTGTTTTTGTCTTAAAATGATATTGACTTATTTCTTTACCTTTATGTTGAGAAAGTAAAGTATTTGGATAAGGATAAATTTTTATATTGGTAAATTGACTATAAATATTTTCATTTAAATGATGTAAATAGTTTAAGGAATAAGCATCCATAGTCATAGAATATTTACCTTCACCTTTATTAATTTTAGAAAGACTAATAGAACCATCACCTAACATATTACCTGTAATAGTATATAATGTTTTATTAGGTATAGAATTAATAATAGGTAAACTAGAAACAACAATATTAATATCGTATAAACTTTGAAAATAAATATAGAAAAACACAATATAAATATAAATATAAATAATAATGAAAATATAATGTTTAAATACCTTAAAACCCTCCATACTTCCTGGTAACCAGCTATGTAATGGAATTTGAGCAGATTTAGCCATAGCTCCACTTAATAATAAGATACCAATAATATCAATAGCTGTACTATTCATAAATGGTGCTAAACTAAATAATGTAGAATAATTTAAAGATCCTAATAAAGCTATTAATGCAAAGAATCCTATACTTAAAGTCATATCACCTACTCTATTCATAGTAAATGCTAATATAGCTGCTTTATTTGCTTGTATTCTTGTAAACCAGAAGTTAATTAATAAGTAGGATACTACTCCAATCAAATCTTAAAATAAAGAAATATTTTTAATTAAGCTTTTTCTTTATTTCCTGTACATTAAATACCTAACAGGTTTTACTTTATGCCTTGGCATTATTATAAAAATATTAATAATGAAGATTCTGACTATGCATTAAGCAGCATTTCAGCCACCCATTATTGTACCAGTCGATAGCGATCTGAGAATAAAACCGACGATCTCTAAAAAAGCTTTTTAATTTTTGATCGTTTTCAATAATGTCGCAAAAAATGTAATTCAAACCGAATTAATCTTTATTTTTTATCTCAATTGCTAAAGATTTAACATTTTTCACTATGATTTTATTTTAATTTAATAATTACCTAATTTATAATATAATGATGGTAACATATAAGGTTTAATAATTTTAGAAAATGTACACATAGAACTACTGGTAATATATAAAGTATAACCTTTATTTATTCCAGCAGAGTGTACTGTAACTGTAATATTAAATTTATTTTTTAATATTACACATAATTTTTCTAGTTCAGTTTTTGTAAAACAATTAGTCGCTATTTTAGCTCCTTTACCTAATTTACTACCATCATCCATAAACCATAAAGCTAAAGTCATTGGACTTAAAAATTGTTCTATGTTTAAAGGTATAATTTTTATATATTTACCTTCTATTTCTTTATAAAACATATCATGAATCCAATTTAGACTAGAGAAAGTAAAACTATTTATTGTATAATGATAATATATAACTCCGTTCTCTCTGATTCTTTTTTTTAATTTAGGTTTATTAGTAGTACAGTAACCTCTTTGAGATAAATAAGAATGAAACCACATTAAATATTCAACATTTTTACTTGATTGTTCAAATTTAATTCTAGTTCCATTTCCTTGTTTTCTTTTTTCTAGGTGACCGTCTCCTAATAATGAACCTATAAAAATAGAAATAATATCTATATTATGTGGACCTATTCTTTCTACTGATGTTTTACAGGTAAAAAAAGATCTATAAAAATAGTTTAATCTATTCGAAGATATTAACAAAATAGAACTTATGTAACAGTCATTAATAAAATAAGTATTAAAATAAAACCATTTAAGGCATTCAATTATACCTTCCCATCCTACAAACATAACAAAATAATTAGCACCTGAAACTAACACTAACATAAAGAATGTGAATAAAGATAAATAAGAAAAGAATCTTTGGTTGTGAGGATCTTCAGCCATATAATTAGTAGAAAATATGTGAATTAATGATGAAATATATAGTACAGGAATAAACATAGATACAGTTAATTGATCAAATAAGAATTCCCATTGAATACTTAATATTTCTGAATCCATCCAAGTACTTAAATTAATTAATACTGGAGAACCACATAAACCTACTTCATAAAAGGCAATAGTGGCTAAAAATGAAGATATTATTAGGCAAGTACATGTTATCAAGTGAGCACCTGTAACACCTATTTTTCTACCTAGTAAACCTGAAACAAAACTTCCTAATAAAGGAAAAATTAATATTGATAAATACATTATGTTCTTAAAGAGATATTTCCTCTCAATCTATAAAAAGCGACTAAAATACTTAAACCTATAACTGATTCTGCTCCTGCTATAGAAATAATAAAGATACTAAAATTTTGTCCGATAGCATCGTCAAAACTAAATGAACTTATTAAAACTAATAAGGTTACAGCTAATAGCATTATTTCGATCGCTATAATCATTAAAATAATGTTTTTTCGATTTAAAATAAATCCTAAAACACCGATTAAAAATAAAAATAATGATAAATTCATAGGTATAAATATTTTTGCTAAACCTTAGGGTACATGTAATATGATAAGAAAATGAAATAGTTTAAATATTTCATTTTATAAATTATATATAATTAAAGTTTTATATATAATTTAGCTATTATTTAATTTTTTTTTTTTTTTATGGGTATGATTAAATAATTAGCTAAATACTTTATAATAATAAAGATTTTCATAAATATTATAATAATATAGTTTAAACTAATTATTTATGATAAAATAATTTTACCATACCACTTATATTTGTATAAATTAAATTATTTTTTAAATATAGTAATACTACTAAAATATTTAAAATTAAATTAAATTTTAAATTAGTTACCACCCCAGTAATATACTGCAATGAATAAGAATAACCAGACAACATCGACAAAGTGCCAGTATAAAATACTTGCTTCATAACCAATATGATGAGTATTAGTTAAATGGTAGTTTATAATTCTAAAGAAACCTACTGCTATAAATATTGTTCCTACGATTACGTGTACAATTTTGTTACCATAATACATTTAATATTATTTCAACAACTTACGCTGTTGTTCAGACTATTTCTTCAATAAGCATACATATTTGCAAATACGTATGCTTAAGGAGGGCGTTCGTGGAAAGATTATTGTCTACATAAAAACTCACTTTCTAGTCGTTGAACCTTCATATATTAATCTTTATTTGCATATTAGGATTCCCATAATATGATTATTTTTAAAAATAAAGAAAATTACCGATAATTATGTTTAATATAAGCTTGGCTGCAAATTGTCCTAAAAATAAATTAGGATGTCTATGCAATTAACCCTCTTTTCTGTCAAAATTAATATAATTACGAATGGATAAATTTAAAACTATAATGTCCGCACTTTGCATTATAAATTTCACCATTGACTAGATATTTTTTAATAATATATCTGTCTATCTGTAATATTCTACTACATTCACTAATACTTGTAAAAATAATTTCATTTTTACTAGCATCGTCCATACAACAAGCAACAATTTTTATTTTATCAGACACTAATTTTTCAGTATTTCTATAAAATCTAATTCCGTTTTTAATTGTGTAAGGTGAAGGTATCTTAGATAATAATTCATACTTTTTAATAAAATCTAATCTTGTTAAGTTTAGATCTGTAGAAATAAACTTAGAAGATTTTTTATTAGTAGAGACTCTATTTAAATGAGTGGTTATAATATTAATTAAAGAAGCACCTTCAGATATATTTTGATAACCATAATAGTAAATATTCACTAAAATACTCCAAAGATGAAAATCTTTTTCTTTTTTACTATTTAATATATATAACGTATTTTGTTTATCCTTTACTTCAGATAGTGCCGGACTAGAAAAAAGTGGAATAATAACATTCTTTAAAAAATGTATGTTGTTAAATTCTATACTTACCATCTGATTAGAATTTATACGATTTTTACGTGATTTAATAATATTTATATTACCAAATTGAAAATATTCTATTATGGATTTAAATAACGGAGTTTCTTTAACATGATTTTCAAATTTTAATTTTGGCCGATTTTTACTATGTGAAAATGTAGCATCACCATCAACAAAACCACCTAGCCAATAATTATTTATTTTTATATATCTGCTAAAGCTGGAAGGGTTTTTTATTTCATGGTAAAACTTTATCAATTCTAATCTACCAGAAGGTCTAATATGATCTTTGTTTTTAATTAAATTAACTGCTTTTTCAAATACTAAAAATTGATAGTATTTACTACTTTTTAATTTAATTAAATTAAAAAGAGGAATAATAATATTTATTAATGAAGCCTGATCATTGACAAAAAAATTACATTTATTTTTCGAAATAGCTATTTTTCCACAGCCTAAGTTTTTTTGTATAAACTTTAAAACCTCTAAATCGTCTATGTGAAGACCTATTTGGAAAGTTAATATAAGACTATTATAATTATTGTCTTTATAATTTCGTAAACTAATATTAAAATTACCCTCAGCATCTACAAAGCCAATAAACCATGATATAAAACGATGGTCTAAATACATATTTTTATTCGGTAGTTTTATGATATAATTTTCCATTTCTACTGTTTTGTTTTCTAAGACGCATTCTTGCATTGTTGTAGAATGAATTGTTCTAATATTACTTGTACTAACCTGACGGTTATTATTAATTTTGGTAGGAGCTATTTGTATTAACCCATGTAATCCTGTAGATGCATAAAATGTTGTACCAAATACTGAATCAGTAATAGTAAAACTAGCATTAAAATATTCAACATATTGTAAAGCAGTGAAAATAAGTGCTAAAATGATTGTTAATAAACCTCCGATTATAGCTTTTTTTCTATCTCCTTTAATTAAGGCATGATGTCCGTATGTTATAGTTGAACCACTACTTAACAATAAGAAAGTATTTAATAATGGAATTCCAAATGCTGATAATGCTTCTATTCCTTGTGGTGGCCATACTCCTCCTATTTCTATACTTGGACTTAAACTAGAATGGAAAAATGCCCAGAATACGGAGAAGAATGCAAATACTTCACTTACAATAAATAAGATTACTCCCATAGTTAATCCTTTTTGTACTTGAGTAGTGTGATCTCCTAAATAAGTAGCTTCTAGAATGATATCTCTAAACCATAATAGCATACCTAATCCTGTAGAAGTTAAACCTAATAAAAAGGTAAAACTACCATATCCATGCATTGATAATACTGCACCTAGTGTTAAACTTAATAATGAAAAACTCACTAAAATAGGCCAAGGAGATATAGTTACTAAATGAAATGGGAAATTTTGAAATAAATTTCTATTTATATTTATTAACATAATTGATTGATTGATTATTTAATTATTTTTTTTTTTTAATTAAATAAGAAAGGATTGTCTGTTACTAAAATTTAATTTAATTAATAAAAATAGTTGTATATACACTATAACTAAATATTTATAAGGAAATATTTTTTTTTATTTAATATATATAGTTGCTTGATTTAGTAAAGATTTTTCAATACTAGTTCTTTTAAGAATAATTTTTAAATTTATTATATCTAAGATTAATCAGAATTGAATTGAGAATTCCAACTTGTCAGGTGTATTACCATTTAACTACAATCTTTTTATACATAATTATAAATATTTATATGATAAAGGTAAATTTTCTTTAACAAAGCTTAGCTAATTTTAGAGATTTTGAGGTTTTAGTTAACTCAATTCCATTATTTCTATATGGTAATACGGGTATTTATAAATATATGCATTTTTTTAAAAGAGTTCATTAATTTTAATTAATTAATGTTCGAGGATATTCCTCCAATAAAAAAAAAAAATATAAAATTTATAAAACATAAACAACTTTTTGGTTAAACCTACTCGATATATTTATAAAATATGTCTTGTTTACGATCGTATTAACGGTCAAAAATAATTTTAATAAAATGAAAAATTTTTTAATTGATTTATTAGCCTTTGCTGCACTATTTTCTAGTGTTTTAGTTATTACTTCTAAAAATCCTGTAATAGCAGTGATCTTCTTAATTTCAGTATTTGTTAATGCTGCTGGATATTTAATATTATTAGGTATAGGATTTATAGGTATCTCTTACATCATAGTATATGTCGGAGCAATAGCTGTACTATTTTTATTTGTAATAATGCTTCTTAACATAAAATTAACAGATATTTTAGAAACAGGATCACAATATACTAAAAACTTACCTTTAGCTCTATCTATTGGTATATTATTTATATATGAAATCTATACTATTATTCCTTTTCCTTTTGATAATGTATCCTTTATCTCTTATTTGTTAAACCTAATTAATATTTTTAATGGATTACTGTTAAAATATAATTTTAATTTAGACAATATTATATATATTGCAAATAATCCAAGTATAGCAGATACTGCTGTTTCTAGTTTCACCCAAATTGAAGCCATTGGACAAGGTCTTTATACTTACGGGGCATCTTGGTTAATTATTACTAGTGTTATTTTATTATTAGCTATGATAGCACCTATATTTATATCTAGAGGAATTAGTAAAAAAGTAAACAAATTAAACCCCTTTAAATGTATAAAATTTAAAGAGTTTGATAGAAAATTTAAGAAGATTGCTGGCAAAAGATACTATCATTCATCTCCTATAATAAATTCTGCATTTTTAGTAAATAATAACAAAATAAGGTAATACAAGGGTTTACAGATGCAGAAGGTGGCTTTTCTAGAAACTATAAAAATAAAAAATTTTTTATCTCACCTGTTTTTCTTTTCACATGCACATTAATAATTTAGAAATACTTTATAGCCTTAAACATTTCTTTGGTGTAGGTACTGTATTAATAGAATAAACTGGAGCACATTATATAGTTACTGGTATTTATAGTCCCGAACAAAAACTAGATTGGTTTATACAAATAAGTAAAAGTATACGTAACTTTGCTATTTATTTTTCTCCAATTCTAGTAATGGGTCTTTATGCCAAAGCCAAGGTACAATCGATATTATTGATAGTCTTAAGGAAAAAATAGAAGCCCTGGAAAAAAGTTTAATATTTTTTATTACTAGACAAAACATTAAAACCTTTAACCGGAATTTAAGCTCTAGTGCTTTTAATCCTAATAATAATAATCATAATAGATATACTTTGTTGGGTTTATTAGTATGTTTATTTTTATATATTCTAAATTTCTTTGTTAATTTTAAATCTATATTACTTTTTTACATTATAGCAACCTTTATATACTTTATATTTTTAGCTTTTTAATTAATAATCTTCTTATTATTAATTTAAAAAAAAAATTTTTTTTTTTCCATCCCTTCTTACTTCCCAGATTACAGACGTAATTGGCTTAGAAAAGAAAAAATAAAAAATCAGATATTGAGGTAATACGTTCATTTTTAGATTTAGACATCAGAGATCTATTAGTTTTCGTATTTTTTTTTTTAATACTACTAATTGTTTGCAATTACTTGTTTTTATTTTTATATAAAATTTTCATTAATAACTTTTATGATAACCTTTATAAATATTTTTTAATTAAAATTAACAGATATTTTAGAAACAGGATCACAATATACTAAAAACTTACCTTTAGCTCTATCTATTGGTATATTATTTATATATGAAATCTATACTATTATTCCTTTTCCTTTTGATAATGTATCTAATACTATTTTAGATTTGTTAATTAAATTTAATTTAATACTGTTAAATTATGAAATTTCAATGCGTGGAGTTAATAATGCAAATAAGCCAAGTATAGCAGATACAGCTTTAACTCCTTTTTTACAAGCCATTGTCCAATGTCTTTATACTTACGGGGCATCTTGGTTAATTATTATTAGCTATGATAGCATATATATTTATATCTAAAACTAAAAAAACTACTTCTTAATTACATTTATATAAGAATGTAAATTATATAGGTTTCTATATAAGAGTAAGTCATTATCTCATTATATTTGTTTGCAAAATGCAAGAGATAGTTCTTTATTTTAATAAGAGCACTTATTTTATTCAACTTAAACTTTATGCCACAATTAATTCCTTTTTACTTTTTAAATCAATTATACTTTTCATTTATAGTATTATTTGTTTTAATTTATATTTTATCTAAATATTTTTTACCTTTATTTACATTACAACAAGTAATTAGATTATTTATTGTTAAATTAAATAATAAATCTTAATTTAATACTGTTATACCGCTTACCGTAGAGTAGCGCGGGGAATACAAATTATCCCCTATATAATATATGTATTTAATATTTTTATATTTAAAATTATTAGATATTAATTAAGGGTTTAAATATAAACTCCGATAAACTAATATATCTATACCAAAATCTAGAAATATCTCTAGCACTTCCACCAGTTGTTATAACTCTACTAAAAAATAAAGTATTAAATTATTCAATATATTGTTTATCGTATTTTTTTTTATTTTAAAAAGAATAGTTAAGTTATCTTAGTCACTATCAACTAAAAATTTTTAATTATATATAATATTTATCTACATACTTTTAAAGTAACTATTAAATCAGTGATACTATACCTATTCTAAGATAAATAAAATTTCGATAGTTCTATTACTCCATTAAATTAAAGATAGTTTAAAACTTATAATTTAAAGCTAGAGATATAGTTGAGAACCAACATTCCTATCATTCTACTCTCGTTGTACTTATAAAACATTTATAAAAGATTTTAAAATAAAAACTCTTTACTATTGCTAAATAAAAAATTTTATTAATATAAGAGTAGAAAGATAGTGTAATAACTCATAATTTATTTAATAAGTTATTAAGACGCAAGAGCTAATTAGAAGAGAAGATAGTTGAGGGATTAAAGGAAATACTTAGTATTTTTTTTTTTTAATTTTAGATATAAAAAATATGAATTCTTGGCTATCTTCTACCAATGCTAAAGAAATTGGTACTCTTTATTTAATATTTGCAGTCTTTGCAGGTATGATAGGTACAGCATTTTCTGTGTTAATTAGATTAGAATTATCAGCACCAGGAGTGCAAGTCTTACAAGGAGACCATCAATTATTTAATGTGATCATTACTGCACATGCCTTTATAATGATCTTCTTTATGGTTATGCCTGCACTAGTTGGAGGTTTTGGTAACAAATGTTCAAATTTATTTTTCAAATCTAACAAAATAAGTAGATTCCATATAAATAGTACTAGTTCAAATTTAGTTAATAAAATATTATTGAAATCAAAAAATAATATGTTATTAAACAAAAATTCTAAATTAGGTCCTTATTTAGCAGGTTTAATTGAAGGTGATGGTACCTTTGCTATCCATGATATTAAATCAACATCTAAAAAATATAGACCTATGATAATTATTGTATTTAAATTAGCTGATTTACCTTTAGCAGAATACTTACAAGAATTAACTAATTGTGGAACTGTATATAAAAAATCTGAGAGAGGTTATGTATTGTGGCAAATACAAGATATTATAGGTGTTTATACTATTGCTAATATTATTAATGGTTATATGAGAACACCTAAAATAGAAGCTTTAAATAGAACTATTCATTGGTTAAATGATTATATCGCGGTAAATACTAATAGCAAACTTCCTAGTACTAAATTAATTTTATCGCAAATTAAAAATCTAGAAATTAAAGGTTTAGATAACTCCGCAATTGACAGTAATCCTTGGCTATCTGGTTTTACAGATGCTGATGGTAATTTTTCTATAAATATACACAAAAGAACTAATAGAAATTCGATTAGAGTTCAATTATATTATAGATTAGAAATTAGACAAAATTATCATAGAATTACTAGTGATGCGGATCAAGTATCTTTCTTTGCCATAATGTCTAAAATAGCTAATTATCTTAATACTAGTGTATTAAGTAGAAGTAGAGCTGTTAAGGATAAACAATTTTTTAGTTTTATCGTAATGAGTTCTTCTAAATCTAGTTTAATTAAAACTACTACTTATTTTAATAAATTTCCACTTCTTTCTTCTAAATTTTTAGATTATAAGTCCTGGTTACATATTTTAGAATTACAAGGATATAGCACAATGACTACTGCTTATTTAAATGAAGCAATAAAAACAAAAACGGATTTTAATAAAACTAGAACTACATTTTCTTGGAATCATCTTAAAATTTGTTATTTAACTAAATAAACTAATAGTTGCCGTGGTTAATTGTGAAATTAATCTTATTACGTTACTATATGCGGGAAAACCCTAAAGTTATCTTATAGAACTTTCTGAAAACTTAATTTTATTAAATTATTATATTTATAAAATAAATAGCGTACAGTAGTCTTAATAATTAAGATAAATATTACAATGGACAATCCGCAGGAAACCAATATTAATTTTTATTTTTAAAATCAAATTAATTAATAAGTAGGATCCTCAGAGACTACACGTAACGCGGTTATATTATTAATATATAACCTGAAGATATAGTCCAAACATAATTGAAAGATTATGTATTATTGAACTATTTATTACCAGTACAAGTTGGTGCGCCAGACATGGCATTTCCGAGATTAAATAATATCTCATTCTGGTTATTACCTCCTTCATTAATTTTATTATTATTAAGTTCTTTAGTAGAAAATGGAGCGGGAACTGGTTGGACGGTTTATCCTCCTTTATCAGGTATCCAATCTCACTCTGGTGCATCTGTAGATCTTGCTATCTTCAGTTTACACTTAGCGGGAGTATCTTCTTTATTAGGAGCTATTAATTCAAGAAACATTAACCTTTCCGATTACGATGTCTTTATGTCGTTTACATATTTATTTATAAAAAATAACAGGCCAATAAGTTTTAAGTTTACCAATATTTCTAATTTTTCTAGTAATAATAACTCCAATACTAAAATTGATAAAGAAAATTGGAAAATTATTTTAGGTAGAAAAGGACCTATCGAATATGCTCATAAATTAGCAATTGAACAAATTCAAAGTCAGAAACCTGTAAGCTTTAAAGTAATTAATAAAATTTTAGCTTATTGTAATATTTCAATTACTGAAGATATATTAAATAGTTTAATTAAAGCACCAAGTATCATTATAAAAAATTTAGATACAAATGAAACCAAAAAAATTCTTAAAGATAATATTGGTTTACCTTCTAGTAAAATACAGATACCTGGTGTATACATTTTTAAACATAAAATTACAGGACTTAAATATGTGGGTTCCTCTTCACAATTAGCCCAACGTTTATCTTTGTATTTAAATTACCGACATAAACCAATAGGTAAATTTATTCCACTACTATTTAAGGATAGATTATATAATTTTACTTTAGAAGTTATACCTTTAGTAAATAATTATAATTTTAGATCTGAAATAGTATTAGAACAATATTATTTATTAGATCCTAGTTTTACTTTAAATACTGTTAAAGTGGTAAATAACCCTAGTGGTTCTAATGCTAAACCTCTGTTTATGTATAATAGAGATAAAACCATATTGTATTATTCTTCTACACAACAAATAGATTTTATTAAAAATCTTAATATTAGTCATTTTACTTTTTCTAAACATTTAAAAAATGGTTCTTATTATTTAGGTAAATATCTTTTTACTAGAGAAGCAGAATTACATGCTAAAGTTAAAGATATCTCTATAATAAAATTACAATTACAATTAGAATTAGATAGAAAATTATTTAATAAAAATAAACCTTTAAATAGTTTAAGTAGATCTGTATTAATGAGTTTAGATAATTCCATTTCTTCTTTAAAAGAAGATAGCAGTATGCTGTTTTTTAGTATTGGAAAATGTGTAGAACATTTAAGAAGTAAAGGCCTTCCCGCTACTCAAACAACATTGGTGAAATACATAGGTACAGGTAAAAGTTATCATGGTTATTTTTTTAAATATGTATAATCTTATCAGTTAATTTGGGATTAATATAAAATTTCTAACAGTATGCTGGGACACCCTTAGAGCTTTAAGTACTTTTTTTAGAGTAAAAATCTTAAAGATTGGGCAATCAGCAGGTCACGAAATCTTTAATTTAATTAAATATAAAGAAAATAGGAACCTCAGAGACTATACGTAAGACACCGTTTATCTAAAAATTAGAAACGCTGAAGAGATAGTCCACTTTAATTAAGAAATTTATTAAATAAAGGTCATAACTACTGTTCTTAATATGAGAACTAATGGAATGAGTTTACATAAATTACCATTATTTGTATGGGCAATCTTTGTAACAGCAATTTTACTATTGTTATCATTACCAGTATTAGCCGGTAAAGTTATTCTGCCGGCTCTAAATTCGGCTATTTGCTGGAAACTGTTTTTTAAAACACAATCAGCAGGAAACTTATTCGATTTAAATCTTATAGGGATCCTCAGAGACTATACGCCGGAATTAATCTGTTGTAACACCTATCCATTTTTCCTAAATAAAAAAATGGTAATAGGAAAAGTTAAAACTCATCCCAGTTTAGAATTTTATTGAAATCAAAAAAGATTTTATTATAAAACTTATTCCGATTTTAATTTTAGTTTTTATTTAGCAGGTTTAATTGAAGGAGATGGAACAATTATAGTCCCAAAAACTGAAAGATCTACTAAGGGTAAGCTCAATTATCCTAGTATTCAAATTGCTTTTCATCTTAAAGATTTACCATTAGCTTTAATGATTCAAAAAGTATTAAGACACGGTTCACTTTCTAAAAAAAAAGGAGTAAATGCTTATATTTTTACGATCAATAATAATGAGGGATTAATCTTATTGCTTTCATTAATCAATGGAAATATGAGAACTCCTAAAATCCATGCTCTTTGGAAATTAATTGATTGGTTAAATCTTAAAAATGATTTAAATATATTAAAAAAACCTTTAAATACTAGTTCATTAGATTCTGATGCTTGGCTATCTGGTTTTATTGAAGCAGATGGTCATTTTGCAGTAAGAACTACTACTTCTTCTAATTATTCTAAAGTAGAGTGTAAATTTGAATTAGTTCAAAGCCAAAAAGATCATAATGATAGAAGTAATTTAGATTTTTTAGAAATTATCGCTAATTTTTTACTTTCTTCAGTTAAGACTACTAGAGTTAATAGGCCTAAACCTGAATATAGAATAAGAACAACTAGTTTAAATGGAAATTTAGTTTTAGAAAATTATTTAAATACATTTCCTCTATTTGGTAGTAAATATTTAGATTATAAAGATTGGATTAAAGTTTTATATTTTTTTAAACAAGGTCAATTTAAACATAAATCTAAGATGGAAGAAATTATTTCAATAAAGTCTAGTATGAATGATAGGAGAACTATTTTTAATTGGGATCATTTAAACAAATTTTACAACTTAGATTAATAAGATAGAGTCCGAACTACTTTGAGAAAAGTAGAGTATCTACCTAGAAAAAAATTTTTTTTCTAGAGACCTTAGTAGTCATAAGGCAAAGCCTAGTAGATCAACAAACACTTAAAAATAAAATATGCTGTACTATATATTAAATACGATTTATTTAAATCAAGAGTAGAACACATAATGAATTATGTTAATTACAGGTACATATTGCTTTATTCTCCATATTTTATATTAAGTGCAGCAATATTAGTTAATAAATAGTAGGGAATCACTATGTTATTGACAGATAGAAACTTTAATACTAGTTTTTATGATCCAGCCGGAGGTGGTGATCCGATTTTATATCAACATCTATTCTCAACAATAAAATTATACGATATACCTATAGTTGCAATTGGTACGTCTTCGCCTTTTTGTTTTGATACTTTTTATACACAATATGCTAAACGTTATCCTAAAGCAGAATTACCTAGCCAATCATTCTTAGAGTGGTTACTAGGATTTTCAGAAGGAGACGGTAGTTTTATAGTAAACAGTCGTGGTACTGCTATTTTTGTCATAACACAAAGCACAGGAGATATACAAATTATTGAATATATACAACGTACTCTAGGATTTGGTCGTGTTAATAAACAAGGTCCCAATACTAATCGTTTTATAGTAGAAGATAAGGCTAGTGTAGCTCTTATAGTAGCTTTGTTCAATGGTAATTTAGTGTTTCCCTTAAAACAAGCTAACTTTGTTCTATTTCTTGAAGCCTTTAACAAACGATCACGGCCTCAAGTAATAAAATTTATACCATCACTGGTATCTCCTACTTTATATGACTCATGGCTGTCAGGTATTAGTGATGCTGAAGGTTGTTTTACCTGTTCATTTCTAGGTAATTCTAACGCATATCGATTTCGATTTTTGCTTGCACAACTGGGAGAAACTAATCTACCAGTATTAACACATATTACAACTCTAATCGGTGGTGTAGTTCGTCCTCACTCTCAAGCAGGAGTAAACGAATTAACAGTTAACGGACAAAGTAATATGAAAGGAGTGTTCAAATATTTTGACCGTTATCCGTTACAAACTAAGAAAGCTAAATCGTACCAAATATGGCGAGAAATTCACCAAGCTATCGTTAATGGAGAACACTTATCACCTGATTCACGACTAGTATTAAAAGCCAAATCAGCAACTATTAACAAGATTAAATAACGTATCCCAACGGGAATAAAGGAGGTGGTTCAATGTAATCTTTAAATAAGACAAGTTGTGAAGCTCTAATAGGCAGATGTAATTAAAAATAAAAGACCTGTTAGAGTGAATACTCTGTATACCACTATTCTAGTCCATACTACACCACCGAGCACAACACAGGCACTTTGTGTAGTGTGGTGGGTGCTGTGCAATCTTTAGAGAGAAACAGAATATAAGTATGCTTACCCCGACAGGCGTAAGGTGAACTTTATGTTCATGGCTATGCAAGTGAAAACGGTCAACGTATACTCATACCAAGACCGTCGGTAATCTAAATTATCGCTACAGACTGGGTCACTTGTGGGTACCTGAAATGGTGCTTAATGTACAGTCGATTCCCTACATTTGCATAAGGCTACTGTGCTCTATAAGAGAATAATTCAGTAGTACGGGGTCTCTAGAGAGAGTTATTTTAAAATTTAGAGATTTAGGGAATGGGTTCTTTGGTCACCCAGAAGTTTATATTTTAATTATACCTGGATTCGGGATAGTTAGTCACATTGTGTCTACATTCTCAGGTAAACCAATCTTTGGTTATTTAGGAATGGTATATGCTATGTTCTCTATTGGAATCTTAGGATTCTTAGTATGGAGTCACCACATGTTCGCTGTAGGTTTAGATGTGGATACAAGAGCTTACTTCACTGCAGCTACTATGGTTATTGCTGTTCCAACTGGGATTAAAATCTTTTCTTGGTTAGCAACTTTATACGGAGGAAGTTTAAGATTTACTACTCCATTATTATTCACTTTAGGTTTCTTAGCTTTATTCACTATCGGTGGATTAACTGGAGTAGTTTTAGCTAATGCTTCAATGGATATAGCATTACACGATACATACTATGTAGTAGCTCACTTCCATTATGTATTATCAATGGGAGCTGTGTTTGCTCTATTTGCCGGATTTTATTTCTGGACACCAAAAATCATAGGTTTAACCTATAACGAATTATTAGGAAAAATTCATTTCTGGACATTATTTGTTGGGGTTATTCAAATATTAAGAAGTGGATCTATTTCTCCATCTGATGAAGTAGAAAGAGAAAAACAAGATATTGATTTAAATGATATAGATGATAATACTTTAGATAACATTATAAAGAATTCACCGACTCCTAATTTACCGGATCCCGAAAACAATAAACAAAAACAAATATTCAATAAATTGAATAACATTTCTGCAGAAGTTATCTTTATAGGAATTAAAGATAATAAAACAGATATACTACTTAACATTAAAAATAAGGCTGGTATTTATATGTTTTTTAATTTAGTTAATGGGGATATGTATATCGGTAGTAGTGTAAAATTAGACAGGAGATTTAGAGTTCATTTAAGTAACATAGGTTCTGTAAATTTACCTTTATACAATGCCTTAAACAAATATGGTCTTAATAACTTTGTATTTTTAATTTTACAATATTGTAAACCAGTAGAAGAATTATGTTTAGGATTAGAACAAAGCTATCTTGATATGTTTAAACCTAAATATAATATATTAAAATTAGCTGGTTCTTCTAAAGGGTTTAAACACTCTCCCGAGCAAATAGCTAAATTTAAAGAAATGCATACTGGTAATCTTCACCCTAGATTTGGTACTAAAGCTACTGACGAACAAAAAGCTTTAACTAGTTTAGCTTTAAAAAAATTTTATGAGGAACATGACCATCATGCTAAAGGTAAAAAAGGTAAATTATCACCTCAATTTGGAAAAGGTGGAACTCAAATTACTATGACAGATGAACAAGGAACCATTATGACATTTCCATCGATTAATAGTGCTAGATTACACTTTAGAGTAAGGTTTAGTGCTATCTCTAAAAATATAAATAAATTTATCACCATTAATGGTGATAAATGGTCTATTACTACCTCTAATTAAGATCCTATATTAATAAAAAAATATTTTGTTTAATTCTAGATTAGCGCCTAAATGAGGATTAAGAATGTAAATTAGCCCCCTAATATTTATATTAGAAAACAACCTTCTATATGCTGGAAACTCCTAAAGACTTGAATACTTATATGGTAAAAATTTCAAGAATGTACAATGGACAATCAGCAGGTCACCAAACTATAATACAAATATAGGAGTAGGATCCTTAGAGACTACACGAAGGTAAATTAAATAAAACAAACCTTTCCCTAAGTCGTGGACGGGTGAAAAATGAATACTTTTTATTAAGAATCCATCTAAGGATAAAGGGTTAACTATTTCCATTTAGAAAAGTTATTTGAGTTTATTTAATTTAAGATATAATCCAATCCAAGTAGAAATACTTTGGTATAAATGTAACTTAACATTCTTCCCTCAACACTTCTTAGGTTTAGCCGGTATGCCAAGAAGAATTCCAGATTATCCTGATGCATTCGCCGGATGGAACGCTATATCTAGTTTTGGATCTTTAATATCTGTTGCTGCAACAGTATTATTTGGTTACATTATTTACGATATATTTGCTAATGGTAAAGCAGTAAATAATAATCCTTGGCTAGTTCCTTCATACTTTACTTCTACTTCAGAATTTAATAATGAAGCACAAACAGCTAATACATTAGAATGGGCAGTAGCTAGTCCTATTCCTTTCCATGCATTTAATATGTTACCTGTACAATCTTAATTATTTATAGGTTTACAATATTATTAAAATTATGGTTTCCCCATATTTTAATCAATGTATCCTTTCCCGGGATATTAAAACTATTCCTTATGATTATATATCATATTCAGCCTTATATGAATTTAAAAAATTTTTAAAAAACAAAAATTATTAGTTCATTTATAAAAATGAACTTCTCTTTTTAAAATCTAATTATGCTTGTATCATTGTTAATTGTGCCTTTAATTGGGTCTTTGTTGTACTTGCCTGCTACTTCCGGTAGTTGGATAATAGAATGGTAATATAGTAAAGAACTACATTCTAAATTTCAGGACCAGGGTAATTTCTTAGGTAATTACACGTTGAAAGATTATTCTCGCTAATAACGATATTGTAATTTTATCACCGTTAGAAAATGATTATTATTCTTATGTTGCTAGTGCCTTATATTTACTAGAAAAAAACTTATCTCTAAGTTTAATGCTAGTGTACCTTATATTATTTATTATTTACATTTTTACTGTAAAAGTTATTATGGAAAAACTTTACAAATTATTTTAAATAAAGTGTTCTTTCACAAAGCATAGGTAATTTATGGTTTTACTTTATGTTTTTTTTGTTTATTCGTAAGTTCACTTGGTTCTGCTTATTGTATTCCCCGTTGTATTCTAATATTAAAGATGAATCATCTTAAATATTAAATATATCTAATCATAAACTGGGGATTAATATAAATAGTAATTTATAAAAAACTTTATAAATACTAAGACATCCCCTTTAAAGACAGAATAGTGTATTATTAAAATATTATACTTTTGTATAATTGAATATACCTCTTTTTAAGTATTATCTCTCTTTGGTAGGTATCCATGTATCCTTTCCCGGGACATTAAAATTATTCCTTATGATTATATATCATATTCAGACTTATATAAATTTAAAAAATTTTTAAAAAACAAAAATTATTAGTTCATTTATAAAAATGAACTTCTCTTTTTAAAATCTAATTATGCTTGTATCATTGTTAATTGTGCCTTTAATCGGGTCTTTGTTGTTATTATTAATTCCAGAAAATAACCGTAAAAATGAAGAAAAAATGAAAGTAATAGCTCTTTCAACATCTCTGCTTAACTTATTTATATCAATATTATTATGGATTCAATTTGATTCTAGTGTAAGTGATTATCAATTTATATTAGAATTTAATGAATTAAGCTTTTGTCATTTAAATATAGGAGTAGATGGTATCTCATTATATTATGTGTTACTAACAACATTTATAACACCTATAGCTTTACTATCAAATTATAAAAATATCTATAAAAATTTAAAATATTTTTTAATATCTTTTTTAATATTAGAAACTTTACAAATTGCATTATTTGTAGTTTTAGATTTATTTTTATTTTATATTTTCTTTGAAAGTGTTTTACCTATACTATTTATAATTATTATTGTATATGGTTCAGGGGTAAATAGAATTAGAAGTGCACTATTATTCTTTTTATACACATTAGCTGGTTCTCTATTTATGTTATTAGCTATACTTCAAATATATAGTTATGTAGGTTCTACAGATTTCCAATTCATCTCATTAAATGAAATAAGCTTAGAAAGTCAAAAAATTTTATGGTTGTCACTATCCTTCAGCAAGATTGATATGACCAACAGATTAATTCATTCAAGTAATAGCACTTTAAATAATGGATTATGTAAAAGCTTAGTAGTTTATTTGTCGCCCACTTCTTTGGGCTCTACCCTTAAATATAAAGGTTTTTCCTCAAAACTTAGAGAAATGTGTCAAATTCCTGTGCATTTACAATCTATTATATTAGGAGTTCTTTTGTCAGATGGTTGGTTATATAAAAATAAATCTGGTAAAACTTTATTTTGCCTAAAACAAACTAATTTTGAGTATCTTTGGTTAGTTTATATTAAATTTTCTCATTACTGTAGATCACTACCTAGTACCACTAAAACAAATATTCGAGGTAAGAAATTTACCTCGGTCATGTTTGCTACTAGAGTTTATCCTTGTTTTACCGAATGGTATAATATATTTTACCAAGAAGGGAAAAAAGTAGTGCCTTTAGATTTATATAATATGTTAACTTATGAAGCATTAGCCCATTGGATTATGGGTGATGGTACTAAAGTTTATAAAGGTCTTACTCTCCAAACTCAATCATTTACCGTTAAAGAATGTGTATTTATTATTAGTATATTAATCCATAAATTTAACTTAAAATGTAGTTTACATATGCAAAGAAATCAACCCACTATTTATATTTCAAGTAAATCTATGGAAAAACTTAGACCTTTAATAAATCCATATATTTGTAGTAGTATGAGATATAAAATAGGTGTAGATTCCCAATAAATTTAAAGAACAATGATTTTATTACTATGAATTATTTCTGAGTGGCAAACTCGAGAGACCTCTTAAAGTGAGAAAAAGTAATTACTTTAAGAATATCGTCGAACTAAGTCAATGACGGGAAACTATCATTGTAAAAGCGTAGAGGCCATACGCCACATGATCGTCTAAGTAACAATAAAATTGTTATATGAGATTAGAAGAAATGGTCCGGTTCACCGGTGACGGATTTTAGTTTAACCGCTAAATAAGATATGAATACCATGTCCTCAGGACAGTATACAATTGTATTCATATTGAGAAGATAAGCCAGCTGTATCTGAAATGATAGAAGGCCTAACCCTGAGCATTTTTCTTAGCTTTTGCAGTTAAAACTCCATTATGGCCATTAACTGGTTGGCTTTATAGAGCTCATGCTGATAGTCCTTTAGCTGGTTCTATTTTACTAGCTGGAACTATTTTAAAATTTGCTACTTATGGTGCTTTGTGTATTGGGAAAACACAAATATGTGCCGATAAACTATCAAACTCCGGGGACGCCCTAAAGGTCCTGATACCAAGCCGTAGTCTAAAGGTTACGAGTGGCCAGAATAATTACCTGGGTATGGTAACAAGTCAGGATATGATTGAAAATGAAATGGGTTATCGCGGATCTAAGTCAGCCAATTTGGTTGTAAAAGAGCAACGAGTAGACGGTAGTTGCTTTGGAATTTCTCCAAAGTTAAGGTGTACTCTAATGGGCGGCGAAAGTCGTTATCAAACCAAAATCCCTTCTAAACAAATTGTTATACCTGCCTCCTTTGATAGGACAGCAAAAAATTTTAGTAGCGATTCACAGTGTAAAAACTTACTTCAAAGTTATAATCCTTCTATTTTACCTGAGCAGTTTTTAAAGACAGATGTTAATATAAATAAGTTAGAACCTTGGTTTGTTACAGGCTTCACAGATGCTGAAGGTTGTTTTGGGCTTTATATTTATAAAAAAGCTAATTCTAAAACCGGTTGGTCAATTAGTTTAGTTTTTCAAATTTCTTTACATGAAAAAGATAAAAATATATTAGAGCAAATTCAAAAATATTTCTGTGTAGGAGGAATAACAGGTCACGGGAAAACATCTTTAAAATACTCAGTAAGATCCTATAATGATATGCAAAAAATTATAGATCATTTTGATAAGTTTCCATTAATAACTAATAAATACCATGATTACAAATTATTTAAGCTTGCTTATATTCTTATTGTACAAAAAGAACATTTATCTTTAGAGGGTATAAAAAAATTAGTTTCAATTAAATGTTCAATGAATTTAGGATTATCACCTGAATTAAAAGCTCATTTTACAGATATTAAAGCCCAAGCAAAAGATAAAATTTCTTACTATAAAATACCAGATCCTCATTGGCTGGCAGGTTTTTCCTCGGGAGAAGCTTGTTTTATAGTTGATATTAATAGAAGCAAAAGTAATCAAATCGGATATTCAGTAAATTTAAGAATTATGATAAGTCAACACGCTAGAGACGAACTATTATTGTGTAGTTTAATTAATTATTTTAATTGCGGTAAATTGTATAAAAATAATAATTGTTTTAATTTAACAGTTAGAAAATTTGCAGACATTGACACTAAAATAATCCCATTCTTTATTAAATATCCTATTTTGGGAAACAAATTTTTAGATTTTCTGGATTTTTGTAAAGTGAGTAAATTAGTTAAAGAAAAAAAACATCTTCAAATAGATGGATTAAAAAAAATAAGTTTAATCAAAAGTGGTATGAATACCACAAGAATCAGACAATTTGCAAGATAAATTTGGTAGCCATGTATATTAGAGTTTTAATTAATTTATTACCTGATGCTTCTCATTATTTTGGTCCATTAGTGCAAACTATTGCTGTAGTTACTTTAATTTATTCATCTTTAGCTACTATAATACAACAAGATACTAAATCTCTAATAGCTTATTCTAGTATAGCTCATATGAGTGTAGTTATTTTAGGTTTATTTTCTAATAGTATTCAAGGTATTGAAGGTGCTATTTTATTATCTTTAGCACATGGTTTTGTTTCTCCTGCTTTATTTATTTGTGTAGGTGGTATCATTTATGAAAGAACTGGGACAAGAATTATTCATTACATGAGAGGATTAGTTACATTTATGCCTGTATTTACTATTTTATTCTTTATTTTTACTTTAGCTAATACTGGTATTCCTCTATCTTTAAATTTCTTAGGGGAACAATTATCTTTAATTGGTATATGGAATAAAAGTCCTATTATAGCTGCTTTAGGGGCAACTGGTATTGTATTTTCTGCTTGTTATTCTATATATTTATATAATAGATTATCATATGGATTATACTCTCCTCATTTAAAACCTATTCAAGATATTTCTAGATTAGAATTTAATTTATTAATAGCTTTACTAATACCTACTATTTTATTAGGTATATTCCCTAATGTTATTTTAGACTCTCTTCATTTATCTGTAAGTACTTTATTATATAATATATAATACTTAGTATTAATTATTTTTTAATTGAATTAATTAGGTAGAAATACCTAATTACCCCCTTTACTTTTTTTTATAATAGTATGTAGAAATGAGGATACACTCTTCCATAGACTGGAGTTACTTCTAAGCATCTTAGTATACTATTTCCTTTTCCTACTATTTTTACATATCTTTCATCAGATCTAAAGTATAAAATATCTTTAAAACATATATTACTTTACGAAAAGGAAATGGTTTATTTAGAACGTGGAGTTACAGCATTATAACATACTGCTAAGTAAGCAGTAGACATTATATTTTACAGATACAATAAGATTAGCTTAGAATGATTATAATTTAATCGGATAGTGTTTTACAATACAATTATTTTACTTATTTTTGTAAGCTTAATAAACATATTCAGGTTTTCCCTTTCTATTGTTTATATGAGCATCCTTAAAATAATGTAAATTAAAAAGATAAAGATTTTATTGTAAATTACTTAACATTAGGATAATTGTGAACAGGATCTACTATAAATACTTGTATTTTTAATTTACGTTATAAATGCGATTTTAGCACTTTTAGATTTATGCCGTGTCAATGATCTGTCAAACTTTGTAATATCCAAAGGTACTCTCAAAATTTTTGCATTTGTTCTAAATATGTTAGTAGCTCTTAAGTTTTAAGGTAGTAAAATTAGGCATATATAGGACTAGTCTAGGTAGGCAGCTTATCTGTTAAAAAATAACTAATTTTACAAAACTTTATTATCTATAATTCTGTTACTTTTGCCGTAACTTTTATCTATGGATAAACAACTGGACGGGTTCTTTACTTACTTTCTCTGTACTGTCTCCCACAAATCTATACACCTAGAATATTAATCATATATTTTTTTTTTAACTATATATTTTAAAAAAATTTAAAAGTATCAATAATCTCTTTTTTTTTTTTATTATTGACTTTTTTTCCGTAATTAGATATTATATTCTTATCAAGCTATCAACAATAGTATGTTGGTATTAAATCTAACCTTTTTTATTCTAAAATTAGAATATACTATTTATATTGGTCATTATAGTTTAAATCGCAATGACCTAGATGATAGGAAAGGTTATATTACTTAATCTTTATAGATATTACGCCAAATATTAAATACCAATACAAAACTACTTTAAACAATTTAATTTTTGTTTTTTAGCCTCTTGGCGTAATATCTCAGTTACTTTTGCATCTAATATAAATACTTTTTTAATTATTAGATTAATTAATATCAAATAATGAAATAAAAGGGCTTAGTTCCTAAAATTTTAAGTAGTGTATATAATCTCTGTAATTCAGAAAGTTAATTATTGCCGATTAAAATAAGTATTTTTTAATTAAAGCTAAATCAGAAATACTTTATATTGAGTAAGGACACATTAATTATTTAAAATAAAGTATTCTACCTATTTAACTATTTTAGCTTAAAACTTTATTTATTAAATATAAATAGTGTCTTTATATTAAACATTATATTTTTTCTAACCTTTATATGTCTAGAAAGTAAAACGTAGGTATATTACATAAAGTATAATGGATAAATAAAGTAGCTATATTAATAGCTATATGAGATGTTTAAAAAATAATAACTACAATCAAAAAAAAAAATAAAAAATTTAAAATAAATGGATAACTATAAATCTTTTTTACCGATAAATAATCATTATTCTACTATAGATTTATCTACACTAAAATCTAATAATTTTAAAGCTACAACTTTAAAAAGAGAAAGTATAGATAAATACCCTATGATAGAAATAGCCAAATATAGTAAACAACAATTAGCTCTCTACGGGAGTAAAGAATCTCTTATTATAAATTCAAAAATAATCCAAAATAAAGAAGAAATTCAAAGTAAATCTAGTTATTATACCAAAGTAGATATGTTAAGTGTATCTCCAAAAAAATATAATAATATGGAAATGCAAACTATTATTCAAAAATATTTAAAATTATTTACTACTTTAGATATAGAATTAGCTAAAAATCAAAGTATTTTATATGAATTTAATTCTAAAACTTTAAATACAAAAATTTTAAATAATAATATTTCTAAAATTTTAGAATATTCTTTTTTTGAAATGTCTAGTATAATAAGTACACCTTGTTTTTATATTACTCCTAAAAATGTTATTATAAATTTATTTTTTTTAGTTATTAATAACAAATTAGCTAATAAAAATTTTTTAGAGTTAAATAAAAATAAATTACAAGGTTTATCTAGTAAACTAAGTAAAATATTTAAAAAACCAATAAATTTAGAATTAACTCAACTATATTCGGTAAGTAATAATAGTAATATTTTAGTTCAGATTTTAGGTAAATTAGGTTTATTGAGAAGAAATTCTTTTAGTAGAATTGTAGGTAAATTTTTAAAATATCAATCTAAAAAAATATTTTTTAGAAATAATAATAATAAAATATCTAAATTTTCTACTATATTAACTGGGGTTAATATTAAATTAGGTGGTAGACTTATAAGAGGAAAAATTGTTCCTAGAAGAACAGTTAAAAAAATTCAATATGGTAGTTTAGCTAGAAGTAAATCAAATTTTGTGACTAGTGCTAGATTAACTCAGAAAAATAAAAGAGGATCTTTTAGTTTTACTGTTTCTATTGGACATAAATTTTTTTAATCCTTTTTTTTTTTACTAAAATTTTTGCCCCTCTAATAGGACGAGTTTTCTTGTTTAATAATTCCCTTATCTTTCACCTCCTAAATCCGTATTAATTAATTCATTAGGCTAAGGTACACTTGTGAATATACTATCAGTGTATTTAGTAGCAAGATAAATTTTGAAAGGACGCATATGAATTCTAGCAATACTAGTAATAGCACTAGCAACATTACTTTTAATAAGATTGTGATATTGTGAAATATTAATTTTAGTATTAATTGAGGGTCTATATTCTTAATAATTAGTAAAGTACATTTATCCTCGTCAATATCAATAATCCTTAAATTTTAAACTTAAAATAATATTAAGAATTGCGGATTAGAAGTTAATTGATTTATTCAATTAATAAAGGATCCCCTCCCTAAATACATAATATATTTTGTTAAATTAATAAAGATTAAATCTAATTAATTAACATAGGACTTACCTACTTACTTTTTGATTAAAATTTAACCTATTTTAATAAAAACTTTAAAGATGAATGAAGATCAATAAAATATTTTAAAAGTATCTTCTTAAATATCAACTTATATCAAAAAGATATAATAAATCAAAAATTCATTACAAGAAAAACAATTATTATTATTATGTTTACAACATTATTTATTCTTATTGCAACTAATCCTGCTGGTGGTGGTTCTAACTTATTAGGAAAATTAGGTAAAGGAGCTAAAGTTGTTGGTACTGGTTTAGGTGCTGCTGGTACAGCTTATGCTTTTGTCTGATCTAAACAAGCTGAAGAAGCACAAGCAGAACTTAACAGAAAATTAGAACAAACATTTGAAACTGTTAAAGATCTGAGTGCCAAATTAATTAGTCAGACTAATATATTAGATGAAGAAACTAAGAAATTGGATGATCATACTAAAGTTCTTAATAGTATTTCTAGTAAACTTGATGAATTAAGTAAAAATAAATTACTTAATTTTGATTTTAAACTAGATTATTTATGGAATATTCCTTCATATTGGGATAGAGTTACCATTGTTTTATGTTTTAACATTCTTTCATCCTTTAATTTATTGTCATTAGCTCTTTCATTTTTATTTGGTCGATATGGAAATTTTATTATTGATAAATATGATTTACAATCTAAATACCCACGACTAGACAAATTTTTTAGATATAGATTGTCTTTACAGAAATATTATTTTACATATTTAACAGTCTCAGCTATCCTAATCGTATTAATAACTTTTGTTTCTAATATTTTATTTTTATTAATAGAATATGGGTTAATATTTTAGACCCCCTTTAATTAATTTTAAGCAAATAAATATTTTAAAAAATATTACTTTAATTTAATTAAAATAAAAAAAAAAAAACAAAAAACAAAAATCAATATAATAATTAATAAAACATCCTTTACAAATCACTAATATTTTATTATATAATTAACAATTTCTATACTTCACAGCTACCTAATAATTATATAATATTTATAATTATGTATAAAAAGATTGTAGTTAAATGGTAATAAGATAATTAAAAATTCCTTCTGACTTTTATTAAAGGTCATTAAAAATTATTAATATAATTAAGTATATATAATATTACTATTTTAATTCGAGTTTGTTACGACAAATTATAAATTTTTTGATAGTAAAATTTAATTGAATTAAAATCACAGAACTATTCTTGTTTATTTTTAAAAAATTTTTTATGAATGATATCTTATTTCAATTATTTACATTATGTTGTAATATTATTCTTGCTTCATGAATAGTATACTATTCAAATAAAGGTAACTTTGGAAAAATATTTAGAGCTATGTTTAAATATAATAATAAAATTGAATATATTGCATTATTAATTACTAGTAGTATAGTATTAAATATGATTTATTCAATAATAAATATATATATATTTAATGATTATGTTATTAATTGTATGATGAATAATACTAATACGAATACGAATACGGTTCTGAATCCTATTCAAGATCCTATAAGATTTTGGCCTAGTGGTGTACCACAAACATGGGGGGTATAGGATATACAGAAGGGGTAGTGTATAGAAATTTATACTAATAAGGGAAAAATATTAAAAACCCTTTTTGATAGTTATAATTTTTAACTATTCTTGTTTATAATTTTAAAAAAAAAATTTTTTATGAATAATTTAATAGTTTATTTATTAACATGTAGAGTTGGTGGACAAAGTGGAGCCCCTGGTGGAAGTAGAGATGTCTCTAGAATAATGTTTTTATTAATTGGTGTAGGTGGTATTATATCAAAATTTCAATTAAATAATCAAAATAATAAGTTAAAACAAAAAGTTATTGATAAAGATAAATTAATTGAAAATCTTAAAAATAATTTAGAGAATAAATCATTAGAAGATGAAAGAGCTAACGAATTAATGATGAAAAAGTATGAAGAGTTTCAATCTTCTAGAAATGAATCAGAAATTGCTAGCAAATCTCTTAAAGAATTATATAATAAACACCAACAAATTAGAGAAAGATATAATTCTCAAGTTAAGGATCTCGACTATTTAGAAGAAAAAGGAAATTTCTATGCAAATGTTGAAAATGGAGGAGCTGTTGATGTAGATGATTTAATACCGAATGCTAATGAATTAGTTATTTCAGGTAGAAAATCTTTAGATAATATAGATGAATCATTAAAAATTAATGATGAAATGAATAAAATATTTATTAATAGCAGAAGCGGTAATTCTTTTTTAGATATGAGTAGTGATATTTTAAATAATGTAGATACTGATATTATTATTAATTATGGAGGTATATTATTAATAATTTGGAGTTTAATAGCAATATTTTCAATGTACTTAGGAAGTTATTTAATTGAAAAATTTGAATTAAAAGGCAGATATTATTTATTAGATAAAATAATTGATATTAGAACTAAAATTTTCCCTTATTTTATTAAATATGAAATATTTTGGATTATAACTATATTATTAATTATGATAATTTATAATTTAATTTAATTTTATTTTATAAAATATTAAAGTATTGATTGATCTTATTTATTAAATATTTTTAATATATAATAATTAAACCCCATATAATATTTATGATAAGAGACTAATCTTATTCTTGTTAAAAAAAAAAAAAATGATTTTAAAAATTAAAAAAATAATTAGATTAATGTTAATTCACTACTATCAAGTTGTTAGATTAGAAACTGGTTTTAGAGTTAATTACTTACCATTAATATTTTTTATATTATTAATAAGTTTATCTAGTTTTTTTATTAGAATAAACTTTATAAATGATATTAATAATAAATTCCTACTTAATACACTATTATTTTTAGGATTATGTAATATAATATTTCTTCAATTTAATTTTGGCTGTAGATTAACAATAACCCTGGGAAAAGGAATACCATATTTTATTCGTGAAATTAAAAGAAGTAAAATATTTATATTATATTATTATTTTATGGGTAAAATAATATATAATTTATCTTTATTAATATTAACATTCTTTGTTTTAATTAGATTATATTCATATATTAATAATTATAATCCTTTACTATTCAATATAATATTCATTTATAGTATGTGCATAAGTATAATATTATATTTTATATATATGGAATTTAATTTTAATAAATATACATATGATATTGACCAGAGAAAGAAATATACCTTTAGATTAATACATATAATTCTATTAGCAATATACCCATTATTACTTATTATAAATTTATTTAGTTATTTACCTAAATTATATTTATTTGAAACTATATTATGTGATCCTGGGGACAGTGTAAATAATAATAATAATATTAATAATCAAATAAATGATAATGTTCAAGAGACATTTCTTTCTACGAACGGAAAAAATAATAATGGTCAAGGTAATAAAAATACTCAAATTAGTAATAATAATCAACATGATAGTAATACTAATATTCAATCAAATAATAATCAACAAATTAATACCCCATATAGAGTCTCTAATTTAGATATTAAATATTATGTTATAGATAAAATTAAAAATAAATATTTATGTAGTTCTTTTTGGGAAAATATTATGTACTTAGAAAATCTTAGAGGTAAATGTATGTGCAGTAATGATTATATTAATGAAAGAATTCATTTTACTATATGTGCGGCAAATGATCAAAGTAAATTTAATAGAATGATATTTACCGATAGAAATAATAAATCATTACAAGCATTATTATTTCCTGATATATTGTACGCGAGATTCCGTCAACTTCCAGTGTTATTTAATAATAGATATGAAATTTATGATATTTATATTAATAATAAGAAATTATGTTTTAATAAAATATATACTAGTATATAGTTTATTAAATCTAATAGATTTCTGTTCTGAATACCAGAACAATAAAAGCGGAAATGTATTAATTAATAAATCTATATTAAAAAATATTGGAATGATAATACATAAAAGTTGTAAAGGATTATTGGATCCTAACAATATATCAAATACATCTGCTTTAACTATTAAAAAATGCTTTTTAAATTGTGTAGATAAAGGTATTATTAATATGGGTAATGATGGTATTTATAAATTTAATGTATTTGGATTTAAATTAATTGTGTTATATAATAATAATAAGATTATAGGAATAGATTTAGTAGACAGTGTTGACCAATTTAAATATAAAATTAATAATGAATACTTATTATTACTTAGTGAATGGAAACAAATTATAAGTGAACCAGTGTTAATAGATATATTGAAAAGAGATTTTAATTTATCATATAAATTTAATACTACAGGTACTATAGAATTAAATTTAGAAAATATTAACTTATTAAAATTACTTAATTATGAAAACCAGCTTTTTTATCCATATAATAATTATACTCATCCTGAAGTTCGAAAAGAAGTAGATAGATTCTTAAGTAGTTTTTCTAATAGATATATTAAACTTTCATGAATTAAAGAATCTTTAGAAAAACTATAATTAAACCCCTATTATATGTAGGAGTATCTTGATAGGTGATGTAATACCTATTCTTTTTAATAAATATAAATAATTAATATGAATAATATAAATGTATGGAATGAATTTGATTATCCATTAAAAAATAACTTAATAAGTAAGTATAAATTATTAAGATGTTTAACTATATTTAGAAAAAATATATTAAATAATTTAAATTATAACTATCAGATAATTTTCCAATTAAAAGTACAGATGGGTACAGGAGAATATAGAAGTATCAGTAAATGTTACTTAATTAATGAAAATGAATTAATTAATATATTAGATGAATTACTATTGAACCTAGAAATTAGATTAGATGTTTATAATGAAATAGAGTAGCAAAATTTATAATCAGTTATAAAATATTTGACGGAGTAATAAGGAAAAAAAGTATATCTGTCCAACCTCCTACTCTACCTAATAAATTTAATACTATTCTACCTAATATAGTTATAGGAGGATATAATTTACCTCGGACCATGGATTTATTTGATTGGGGAGATGTTCATTTCTTACCAGGTGAGGAATTAGCAATAGTCTTTAAAAGTAGAAGTAAAGGTATTTATAACGTAAAAATAAATAAACATACTTATCATGTTGAATTAAAATATAAAGATAAAGTAGTAGTTGAATTCCAGGATGAATTACTTAATACCGGTAATTTAACTGAATTTAAGAGAATAATTAATAATTACACCTATTACTTTAAAGACGGAGAAGTGGTATATAAAGAATTTACATATAAAAAAAATTTTATCCCGAAGTTGGGACGAAGAATTAATTACAATAGAGAAAAAGATTTCAAAGTAATTACAATGGACTTAGAAACTAGAAATATAAATGGAGTAATTTCACCTTATGCTTGTAGTATCTATGACGGAAAAGAATTTAAATTTTTTTATGGGAGTGAATACGGTAATAGTGATGCTTTACTAAAAACTTGTATTATTCACTTAATGACAAAAAAATACGATAAGTATACTGTATACTTACATAACTTCTCAAAGTTTGATGGTGTATTCTTAGTTAAAGTATTAACTGATTTAAGTAATAAAGTCAATATAATTATGATGAATTAGTAATATATTAAATGTCGTGTTCCATTACGGTAAAAATAAATTACATTTTAAAGACTCATACTTAATGTTACCTACGTCATTAAGGAAATTAGCTAAACAATTTAAGGTTGAAGATAAAGGTATATTTCCTTATAAATTTATTGATACTATAGACTTAGATTATGAAGGACCAGTACCTGAATTTAAATACTTTGAAGGAATAAATGCATATCAATATACGCAATACGTATCTGATTATACTGGTAAAACATGGAATTTAAGAAAGGAAAGTGAGTGGTATTGTAATCAAGATTGTTTAGTTCTTTATCGGGTATTAGATAAGTTTACTGAAGAAGTATAAAAGCCAGTGCACTGGCTTTAAGTATTCTTTTACTATGCCTAAAAGTATCTATGTGTAAAGTATCAAATTTAATATTTTTATCAATTATCTTTTTTAATAAAACCTTTGATTGGCTTTAAATTATTTATTACTTTATAATTTGATAGAGCGCTATTAAAAAAAAAATATATACAATATAAACAAGTATAATAAATAAAATGTAAAATTGGCATACAAAAGCCCTCCTCTATCTCTTTCAATTATTTTAAATTAAAAGAGTACTTAGAATAAAAATATTTATAATAAACGGTAGATGACAAATTGGCTCGTCGCTCCTTTTGGGTAGGAGATATATAGCGTGTTCGAATCGCGCCTACCGTATATTTATACTGTAAATTATAAAATTATAATTTGTAATACCGGTGTCATGGCAGAGTGGTAATTGCGGAGTACTGTTAATACTTATTTCAGAGGTTCAATTCCTCTTGACGCCTTAACAAAACAAATATGATATAGCAGTATAAAATTAATATTGAAAGTTATATTTTTTTTTTAAAAGAAAGTATATTTTAATGAATAGTTATAACGAACATGTTGAAATTGGTAAACAATCTCCTCTTAAGCAGGAGTGGAAGTAATTCCTTAAGAGTTCGAGTCTCTTTGTTCGTATTGTTTCAAAGATAGTGTAAAAAAAATAATAAAAATATATAATTAAAAATAAATAAGCGATATAGTGTAAAGGTTAGCACAACAGCCTCATGACCTGTTAGATTAGGTTCGATTCCAATATTCGCTATATAAATAAAATTTATTTTAATGAATAAATTTAAGGTCTTTTAGTATAAAGGTTGTACAGCTCCCCTTCAAGAAGCTAGTATCAGTTCGATTCTGATAAAGATCAATAACTAGTTATAAATAAAAATAAAACCGTAGCCGTCTCCCTTATTATTACATGGTCGTTGGTTTTTTAATAGAGGAATAGTACCTATAAAAAATAACAAAATTATTTTAAAAAAATTAAAAAAATTTATGTTACAAAGTTATTTTAAAAAAAATAATATAAATAAGGTAACTCTCTACTATTTTTCTAAAACTATCTAAACTATAATATTATTATTTTTATATTATTCTAGTTTAATTGTTAATGTATGGCCACCACAAATTATTTTACAATCTAGTATATTACCAATTATAAGTAATATGAGAAAATTCTTATTATTATCATTAAGTTTTATAATTAAATCTTTAAATAAAACTAGTCAATATTTTAGTAACTTAGAATATAAATTTAGTACGCTTGAAATCTTGATTCATCCGCATAGATTTGATATGCAAGGTCGATTTCAAGAATATTTAGTAGAAAATAAAAGTGTAGTAGATTCTTATTCAGCTTTAAAATATATATATAATAATTTATTAAATAATCCAGATTATATAAAATTTGGTGAAGTCAAAATTATTATGATTCATGCTTTAATAGATGGAGTTTCTTTTCAAGACAATGTTGCTATAGATAATTCTACTTCATTTGAAAATTATTGGAATAAAGTTAAAGATATAATTAATATTCATTACGATGAAGGATATAGTAGACGGTATTCCAATATTTAGAATTAGAGTTTGGAATGCAGATTCAGTATTAAATTCTAAAATAAAAATAACTAAAGATGCTAGAACAATAATATCTATATTCTAAAACTAAACCTCTATCAAATGGCTTTCAACAAGTAAGAGGCTTTCACACAACTCCATTTCTATTCAATAGTGACCAGAAATTTATTCGACCATTAAAAAATAATTTTATGGTAAAATCTAGACCATTTCTTACAATGGATATTGAAACTATAGAATTTAATAATGAACAAATACCAGTATTGATATCAATAGCTGGAAAATGTTTCAGTAAAGTATTTACTTTAAATAATTCTCAAAATTTACTTGAATATGTAGATGTATTATTTAATGATTTTTTTAATTATATATAAAAAAGTTAAAGATGGTACCATAACAATTTTCTTACATAATTTAGGTGGTTTTTACTTTTATATATAAATAAACTGAATATTTTTCATTTTATTTATATTATTCTCATGAAACAGGACGAATAGAAAGATTTATATATAATCCCGGTATACCACGATAAAGTGTATTAGTTTTAAATAAAGACATATGTTACCAGCCTAGTAAAAATGAAAAATACGTATTTATAGAATCATTAGATAAATATTTTCAAAAAGATTTTCTTAATAGATTACTTAAAAATTGTTTTAAAGAATTCAAATTGAAATTCTTAAATTTTGAAGACACTATATTTTTTATATAGACCTAAAGCACCAGCTAAAATACAAAGTCATTATTCTTTTCCATCACTACACGAATAAAATTAAAATGACTAAAGGTACTAAAAATTAAATACAATAATTTAGAATTTGTAATTAATACACTAGTAAATAATAAGTATTAATATATAAAATAATAGATTAACTTATTTTTTTAGACCACTACCTAAATAACCTTTATTTAAATTTTTAATAATAAACATCGGGGAATATAAAAAGAATCAAATAAATTACTTCTCTAATAATAAAGCTTATTCTTATAATATCTAAAAATAGATATAAGTATCGATGACAATATAGTTATAACATCACACAGTAATTCAAAGGGGTTATTAAGGAAAAACTAGCAAATTTATAAAAAAGGAGGGCATAAGTCCAAAAGCCACAATTCACTCGTAGAGTGATCTTCAATTAAAAAATTGATGTCAAAAAATGTAGGCGATCCTAAGGGAAACCTTTAATATCTCAACTTCCCGAAGTAAAACATTTCATTAGGGAAAGGAAAGGAAATCAACCGAGACTCCGAAAGTAATGGCGAGTGAAATCGGAAAAGCCTAAATAAAAAAATAAACTTAACAATAATACACACCAGTAACCAAAGAAGGTAAAAAAGTCCTGTATGTTAAATTATTTTTTTTTCTTTTCTGTTAGAAAAGTAAAATAAGTACAACGAGAGTAAACTTGTTGGAATATAGGGGAACCATCCTCTAAGGCTAAGTATTATAAATTTAGCGATAGTGAAAAGTACCGTGAGGGAAAGTTTGAAATAGTTATGTATTATTAGACATAAATGAAACAGTTGAATTAGTAACTCTATAAGCAGTCGAAATTTATAACAATAAATAACGGCGTACCTTTTGCATAATGGGTCAGCAAGTTAATAGGAGTAGCAAGGTTAAAAGCCTTAGTGAAAGCGACCACACTAACTAGCTAATAGTATATTTATTTTTATAAAATAAAATATAGGATATCCTTCAAACTGTAAAGTTGAAGTTTAATATTTTCTAGGAATAGTAATGGATAAGTTACTTCTATTAGACCCGAAGCTAGGTGATCTTCCTAAGACCAGATTATAATGGATCGAACGGGTGAATGTAGCAAAATTCTCCGAAGAGTTTTAGGAAGCGGTGAAATGCCAATCTGACCTAGTGATAGCTGGTTTTCTACGAAACATATGTAAGTATGACATCTAAACAAGATTTATGGTGGTACAGCACTGAGTTCCCAACTAACTATTTTAGTGTTCAAATGGACACTAAAATAGATAAAGTTTAGGTTGCGGGGACGTCGAAAATCTTACCAATGGAAGAGAATCTCGGAATGACATAAATTGATGTTAGATATTCAGACTGCTCATGCTAAGTTGGGTAGTCAAGACGGAAACAGCCGAGAACACGAAACAAGGTCCCAAATGATTTTTAAGTGAAATGAAGGAAGTAATATATTGAATGCAGCTGTAAAGTGAGCCTGGTAGTCGCTATCTTTTAATAAACGTAATGTAACAACGTAGCAGCCATCGTCTCATCTACTAAGAAGGGAATAGAATATTACGCCAAAAATTTAACGGGTCTTAAAAAATCAACCGATATCGTGTTTATTTTTAATATCTATTATAAGAAGATTAAAAATATAGGTAGTAGAACATTCAGTATACTGATGATAAAACAGTGTTTCATTGTTTTTAGGTCACTGAAGAGAGAATGCTGACATGAGTAACGTAAAAAGAAGTTATAATACTTCTCGCCGAATACGAAAGGGTTATAAGGAAAGGTTAAACCACCTTATGTTAATGCGGCCTCTAAGGTACAAAACCAAAGTTTTGACTGATGAGTATAAAATAGAAAGTCCTTTTTTGGACCAGGAAAATAATATTTTTTTTAACTACCGTACCCTAAACCGACACAGGTTCGTAAGTAGAGAATACTAAGGCGCAGAGCTAAAAGTTGTTAAGGAACTCGGCAAGTTCTCCTCATAAGTTTGACGAAAAGAGGAACCCTAATATTTTTCTTTTTTTCCTTAATTTTATTTATATCGTAATTTTACGTTATTTGTAGAAGGTTAGGATTAAGAGAAGGTATCAAAGGGTGGCACAAAATCGGAGGCCCCGACTGTTTACTAAAAACACAATTCAGAGCAATGATGAAAAATCATAGTATTCTGGATGAAATTTGCCCAATGCCATTAACATAAGAGAGGTTATGGGTGACTGTAACTGATTGAAAGTCTGGTTAATAGCGGTCTTAACTATGAGGATCCAAAGGTAGCAAAATAAATTGGCCATTAAATGTGGTCTGGTATCAATAGTGTAACGATGGTCTCACTGTCTCTACAACTTGCTCAGTGAAATTGAATTACCCGTGCAGATGCGGGTTGCCTCCAGGTGGACGGGAAGACCCTATGCAGCTTTACTGTAGTTAGCTATCATATTGATCTAGAACAACCTTAGTTAATAGGAATTAGGGATGTCGATAGACGAAAGATGGAATACCTTCTGACTTTGGTTGGGTTAATATTTACCTTATAATTAAAAAATTTAAGGGATAGGTGGCTAATTGGCAGTTTGACTGGGGCGGTCGTCTTTGATAAAGTAGCAAAGTACATCCAAAGATATTTTATAATTAATTCTTAATAGAAATACTTACTGAAAAATCATAGTAATTGTACGAACTATGTATAATATAAATTTATTTATATTTTATTAACATAAGGTATAGCTAGAAAATTGAATGGAAATCAATCAACCAGTGAGAAAGGTTGTAATCGGCGTAATGGCGGAAAGCATGCTTAACTGAAAGACTTAGAAGTCGAACAGATACGTAAGTAGGGCATAGTGACCCTTCGCTATATTATGGAATAGACGGGGATCAATCGATAAAAGTTACGCTAGGGATAACAGGCTGATAGCTGGTGAGAGTACACATTGTCCCGGCTGATTGGCACCTTGAAAAAAAACTAATCTAATTTAAGCAAGTCATAGTCTCAATATTATTGTTTAAAATGTCCGAGTGGATGAGACATAATATCTGATATAGATATCTTTGATACTTAATTTAGTTAATAGACATCGGGGAATATAAATATTAATATTTATATAGAAGTTGACTATTTGCTGGAACACCCTTAGAGCTTTAAGTACTTTTTTTAGAGTAAAAATCTTAAAGATTGGGTAATCAGCAGGGAATTTTCTTGTTCAGGTAATGCAACTGTAAAATAAGAAAGCCTTCAACGACTACATGTCAACATCCAGGTGCAACATAAATGTATTCTTGTGCTGGATGAAAATATAGTCTAATTTTAATTGAAAGATTAAACCCTCAGATCTTAGGATTGTGGAGGGAGTATATTTTTTTATACTAAAATTTGCGATGTCGACTCAACCTATCCTCCGGGGGTAGAAGCTTGGAAGGGTTCGGCTGTTCGCCGATTAAAAGGTTACGCGAGTTGGGTTTAATACGACGTGAGTCAGTATGGTCCCTATCTTCTGGAGGGAAAAATAGTAAAAAGGGGCAGACCTTCTAGTACGAAAGGATCAATAGGCTGTGTTTCTCTAGTGTACCAATTGTTTTTATAGCATAGTTGGGTAGCCACAAACATGATAGATAAGCGCTGAATGAATATTAAGCAGGAAGCTATCCCCTAGATACTATCTTATTAACTATTTTTAGTTAATATATAATAAGAAATAGAACATTTCTAAATAGGATGCAAATGAAAGTGTTGTAAAACATTTAGTTTAGCATTACTAATTTATTATTAAGACTGGATGTTATTAATTGTTTTTATTTTTAAAAATTTACCTTTTATATCGTAATTTTTATGTAATTTATTTTTATAAGAATAAAATTTTATGTATATATTTTATAATAATATATTTAATATTTCCCTGTATGAAAAATATAAATATTAAAATTTAAAGAAAATAAGTAAAAATTAATAAAATGGTTTTAATCTTTTCTTTAAATTGTGAATAAATTTGTAATTAACTTAAAGGGTTCTAATTATTCTTAAAAATCATTTTTAATATTAAATTACTTAACTTTTTAGATTTAGGTTTATTAACTATGGCAACTTTAGGGGTATTATCAGTTTAAGTATATTTACTTACTTCAAATATCTTTAAAAACAAAAAAAATTTTTTTTTTTTTTTATACATGCAAGACCTTCGTAAAATAAATAAATATACTTATAATTTATAGTTTTTATAATAAAATACAAAACTTACTGAAACATTCTTTTCCCGCTTTGTATACCTTATAATTTAATAATTAATTAATTATATATTTTATTCATTAATGATAATATCCAAGATTTAACCATATACTTATGCTAAGTCAGTAATATAAAATGATTTAGATTATTTAACAACATAAATACTAATAGCATAAGGGATTAAGTTCCATTATCATTTCTAGTTTTAAATATTAAATTACTTAGTACTTTATGGATAATACTTTGGGGTTAAGAGGTTTTAAGAATTTAAATTTATAGTGTTGTAATACATCATTATTAAATTAAAAATGTTTTATCATTTATTTATTTATTCTAATAATTCGTCAGTAAATTCTAATAATTTACAACCTTTATTTTTAAACTCAACATTAATAACACGATTTACTTCATCTTATTTATCGAATTCAATTAAGTAATTTGCACTATAATGAGACTTATAAACTATTACTTCAGCTTAATTACTGAATATCAATTATACCCATTAAGTTAATAGTACTAGAAAATTTAAAACTTCTACATAGAGGTTAAGTTAAATCTAAAAAATAGATTCTCCAAATAAAAATAAAATAAATTAGATATTCTTACAGTGATATTAGTTTATTTTTATTTTTGCTGTTATTTATATATGCATTCTATTTCTTATTATATACATTTATCTGTAGTTCTTATTACTCTAAATTTTTATATTTTAAAACAATATCAAAAACTACAAATTAAGTTCCTGATTTAAGATTCCAATATAAATTAAAAGGCAAAAACACCTTTTTCACATTTTTATACAATGTGCATGTAAGAAGTACTTCTAAATAAATGATCAATACTTATTATTTTAAAATTGATATTCATAACACTACTATTCTAGTAGTTATAATAAATTACTTAATCCTAATGATATTTTATTACCAGCGAAAGAAGAAATAAATTTCTATTTATATTTATTAACATAATTGATTAATTGATTATTTATTTAAAATATTTATAAACAAATAAGAGAGAATTGTCTGTTATTAATAATTAAATTTTATAAAATGAGTTCTAAAACTCATTCACTAAATATTTAATATTTATTTAAAAGAATTGTATGCTATAATTTTGGATATTTATTCACTTACATTAAAAATAGGAATAGTTTTCATAGGTAAGTTAATACGATTGCTAATTGTTTGGGTAAAACCCTTGGAGGTTCGACTCCTCTCTATTCCGATTACTTATT